ATGTCTCAATCTGTATCAGAACGGACTCGAATTAAAAGTGACCGTTACGAATCTGGTGTAATCCCTTACGCAAAAATGGGTTACTGGGATGCTTCATACGCTGTAAAAAATACTGACGTTTTAGCTTTATTCCGTATTACTCCACAACCAGGTGTAGATCCAGTAGAAGCTGCTGCTGCTGTAGCTGGTGAATCGTCAACAGCAACTTGGACAGTTGTATGGACAGATTTATTAACAGCTTGTGAACGCTACCGTGCAAAAGCTTACCGTGTAGATCCAGTTCCAAATGCAAGTGATCAATTCTTTGCTTTTATTGCTTACGAATGTGATTTATTTGAAGAAGGATCATTAGCTAATTTAACAGCTTCTATTATTGGTAATGTTTTCGGTTTTAAAGCTGTTTCTGCATTACGTTTAGAAGATATGCGTATTCCTCATTCATATTTAAAAACATTCCAAGGTCCTGCAACAGGAATTGTTGTAGAACGTGAACGTTTAAACAAATATGGTGTTCCTTTATTAGGTGCGACTGTAAAACCTAAATTAGGTTTATCTGGTAAAAACTATGGTCGTGTAGTATATGAAGGTTTAAAAGGTGGTTTAGACTTCTTAAAAGATGATGAGAATATTAATTCTCAACCATTCATGCGTTGGAGAGAACGTTTCTTATACTGTATGGAAGGTATTAATCGTGCTTCAGCTGCAACTGGTGAAACAAAAGGTTCATACCTAAATATTACAGCAGCTACAATGGAAGAAGTTTACAAACGTGGTGATTATGCGAAAGCAGTTGGATCTGTAATTGTCATGATTGATTTAGTAATGGGTTATACAGCAATTCAAAGTATTGCACTTTGGGCTCGTGAAAATGATATGCTTTTACATTTACACCGTGCAGGTAACTCTACATATGCTCGTCAAAAAAATCATGGTATTAACTTCCGTGTAATCTGTAAATGGATGCGAATGTCTGGTGTTGATCATATTCATGCTGGTACGGTTGTAGGTAAATTAGAAGGTGATCCTTTAATGATTAAAGGTTTCTACGATATTTTACGAGAAACTACGTTAGATGTTAATTTACCTTATGGTATTTTCTTCGAAATGGATTGGGCTAGTTTACGTAAATGTATGCCAGTTGCTTCAGGTGGTATTCACTGTGGACAAATGCACCAATTAATTCACTATTTAGGTGATGATGTTGTATTACAATTCGGTGGTGGTACAATTGGTCATCCTGACGGAATTCAAGCAGGTGCTACGGCAAATCGTGTAGCTTTAGAAGCTATGGTATTAGCACGTAATGAAGGTCTTGATTTCTTTAATCAAGAGATCGGTGCAGGTATTTTACGTGAAGCGGCTAAAACATGTGGTCCTTTACAAACAGCTTTAGATTTATGGAAAGATATTAGTTTCAACTATACATCTACAGATACAGCTGATTTCGCTGAAACACCAACAGCAAACGTATAATAAATTTACTTAAAATTAAAGGAGTATTTGAATAGTGAGACTTACACAAGGTTGCTTCTCTTTCTTACCAGATTTAACAAATGACCAAATTGAGAAACAAGTTACTTATGCAATGGGTAAAGGTTGGGCAATGAACGTTGAATGGACTGATGATCCACATCCACGTAATAGTTACTGGGAATTATGGGGATTACCATTATTCGATGTTAAAGATCCAGCGTCTGTAATGTTCGAATTAAATGAAGCTCGTAAATCTTGTGCAGCTGGTTACATCCGTATCAATGCATTTAATGCTAGTTATGGTACAGAAAGTTGTGCGATGTCATTTATTGTTAACCGTCCTGTAAATGAACCTGGTTTTTATTTAGACCGTCAAGAAGGTCCAGGCCGTCAAATTAATTACACTATTAAAAGTTATAGTGTTCAATCAAATCCTGAAGGTGGACGTTATTAATAATTAATAATCGTTTTGAAAAAATTTTCCGTTTATCGGAGAATTTTTTCATAAAAGAAGTTCCAAATAGATTTTGGTCAAATATATCGTTGAAATATACCTCTCCTTAGAATTAGAAAATTTTGAATCAATTAGAACTATTGAACAATGAGGAATCTATTTAATGTTCCTTCCATCTTTTTTAATTTTATACCTAAAGATAGCGATTTTTTATTTCCAATAAAGTTTTTTTTCAGCTATTTCATAATCCTGTTTTAAAGATAAGTCGGGTTCGAAGACATCGCAGTCAGTCAATAACTCTGATATTAAATTTGTTAAACCTTCAAAGTTAATTAATTTGAAATTATTTAGGACATAAACTAATTCGTTCCATTCAGGATTTAGAAGTTCATCTTTACTATGGATGTTATAAAATCTTACCTCAAATTATTCGCCATTTATATTTTCTAATAGAAAATATTGAATTAAAAGAGTATAATAATGCAAGTTTTGCCAAAAATTAAAATCAAACAGTATCATGTAACATTTTAAACTAAGTTCTTTTATTTTCTCTAATCTGTTCATTACAAACTCCCCCCTATTTTTTATATTTTTAAATTGTCCCGGGTTTAACTCCTAACCACTAATAATATCTAATATTATAATCTAAAAATCATTACTCGATAAAAAACTGTTAAAATTTCTGAATCTAAATTAGATTAATATTAATTTAATCATTAAATTAATATTAATCAAAAAATTGAGTACTATAAGAATCAACTTTTTAAAATATATTGTATTCCTAAAAATTTCTCGTTAATTATTACCAAAATCCTAACGAAACAGCTTTATCAATAGGTAAACACGCTCCAATTCCAAACCAAACAGCTGTAATAAAGCCTAAGATAAAAACTAAACTAGCAATTGGTCGACGGAACGGATTTTGGAATTTATTAACATTTTCGATAAAAGGAACCGTAATCAAACCGGCTGGTACAGCCGCCATAGCTAATACACCTAATAATTTATTTGGTAATACACGTAATAAATTAAAAGTTGGGAAAAAATACCATTCTGGTAAGATTTCCAATGGCGTATTAAACGGATCAGCAGGTTCGCCTAACTGTGTTGGTGCCATAGTGGCTAATCCAATACAACATGCAAATGTACCTAGAATACAAACTGGAAAAACATATAAAAGATCATTTGGCCAAGCTGGTTCACCATAGTAATTATGGCCCATACCTTTAGCAAGTTTAGCTCTTAATTTAGGATCTGTTAAATCGGGTTTTTTTATTACTGACATAATGAATTTAAAATAGTTAATTATAAAGGCCCTGAAATACCTTGCTTACGAATCATTAAAAAATGTGTTAACATCAATGCTGCTGCTGCTAGCGGTAAAACAAACGTATGAGCGCTGTAGAAACGTGTTAAAGTACTTTGACCAACACTTTCTCCACCTCTTAGAACTAGAACTAAAGGTGGTCCTACAACTGGTACGGCTGCTGGTACACCTGTTACAATTTTACATGCCCAAAAACCAACTTGATCCCATGGTAAAGAATAACCTGTTACACCAAAACTTACTGTTACAACCGCTAAAATAACACCTGTAACCCAAGTTAATTCACGAGGTTTTTTAAATCCTCCAGTTAAATAAACACGGAATATGTGTAAAACCATCATCATAACCATCATACTTGCAGACCAACGATGAATCGAACGAATTAACCATCCAAAATTTACACTTGTCATAATATATTCGACAGATGCGAAGGCATCGACTACGCTAGGACGATAATAAAAAGTCATTGCAAATCCGGTAGCTACTTGCACTAAAAAGCAAGTAAAAACAATACCACCAAAACAATAAAATATGTTTACATGCGGAGGAACGTATTTACTTGATATATCATCGGCAATTGCTTGAACTTCTAAACGTTCTTCAAACCAATCGTAAACTTTACTCATAAAAACTTGTTACATTATAAATCACAACTAAGCAAAAATTTTAAAAAATAAGGCGAGAGTGGGATTCGAACCCACGGAATCCGTAAAGATTCATCTGATTTCAAATCAGACGCAATCGACCAACTCTGCCATCTCGCCAAAAGATTAGTTTAATAACTAATCTTTTAAAAACTAACTTTCGTATGTGCTGACACCACTAAATTTTATCGAAGCAGGATTTGGATTTTTTCCAATTGAAAAGTTTCTACTATTAGTTGCAATCCGTCCAGGATTAGTTTTTTCTGGAAATACTCCATCTTTAGGATGTAAATACTGAACTTCTCCACTTGGGAAAATTCTATAAATTTTGTAATTATTAATCTTAAATGTTCTTAATTGTGTTCCCAGAGCCAAACATTGTTCTTTACGAGCTAAATATAATAGATTTTCTCCGTTTCTCATTATCGCGGCTCCACCAGTTGGCATTTCAAAAATCTGTTCTTTTGTACTATTCCAAGTAATGGCATATTTTTCTTCTACTTCAGCTGATCTTAGCCATCCTCCAGTGCTTCCTCCAAAAATTGGAAAGGGAGTTTGTAAATTTAATGTCATAATTAAAATATTATATTGTCTTCCAGTTCACTATTAATATAGCATAAAACTACGAAAATTAAATTATTTTTTATTAATTTAATCTATTTGAATCAAATTATAATAAATTTTATTTTTTTTTTCAAGTTAAATCGGATTTTTACATTTGGCTAATTGAAGTTTCATATTAGAAAAACTAAGTTTGTCGAGTCTTTCTAATATTCAAAAATGAATGAAAAGGTATTCTGAATATTTTTTAAAGTGTTTACACGTTTTAAGATATTAGTAAGTAAGTTAAATAAATCAAAAAATATAGAAACCACTCTCAACATATAAATCATTAAATCTATGTTTACTAGCATATGTTTAAAATATAGCGGAGAATGGATTTGAACCATTGACCTTCGGGTTATGAGCCCAACGAGCTACCAGACTGCTCTACTCCGCGTATATTTATTAGTGTACTAGTATAAACATGTATATTAATTTGAGTTTATCAAAAAAGCAATGAATTTTACCTAGAAAATAGTTTTAATATAGTTATCGAAAAAATTATTTATTAATATTTTCTAGAGATCTTAAATCAATGAATTGTAGGTTGTCCATTAAATATTGCCGTATCGAAACTATGAATTTTTGAAATTTTTTTGAACTTTTCAAAAACGTAATTTAAATTGTTAACTAATGTATTATATAATATTAATTATTAGAATATTGTACATGTTCTATATTCGTATGTAATTTATCATTAGAGAAATTAAAAATTTCTCCCAAAATGACCAATCATTAATTAAAATAAATTATCAGAACTGTTTCGAAAAGTTACTAGGTACCTATTTCCAAGAAATCAAAATAGAATAAATTTTAATGAAAGCAGGTAAAATAAGAAAAATTTATTCCAAATTAAACTTTTTTATTTTACTTGCTTTTTGTTTATTAGTGTGGTAATATAGTAGGTGTCCATTTTAGTACTCCATTTTTTAGAGTAAATTATTATTTATTAATGTTATAAAGCAAATGACATTTTTTCCACATATATTCATTGAACACTTATTTAATGTTCCAAACGAAGTATTAGATATATTAAAGTTAAATAAATCTGAAAGTTTACTTTTTTCTTTTAAATTTGAACTTTTCTCTATTCAGTCACTAAGATTAATGTTAGATCAATATTGGTCAAGAATTCAGTATCAAGGTTTTGGTGTAAGAGAGATCGATGAGATTATTGTATTTTTAACAATATGCCGAGTCACAATTTTAAGTATTAGATACAATATAAAAACAAGCCTAGTTATTACTTTAATAAGTACAATTGCTGGTTACATATGGTATACTACATTCCTTTCTTTAATTTTTAGATATGAACAATTACTTTATCAAAATTCTCTAACAATGAGACTAGGAATTGATGCTGCTCAAATCAGACGAATGTTTCAAGGTAAGATGGAACAATCGAATTATCAAATTCGATTAACAAATCCTGTTGGAATATTGTTATATTCGATTGGAACAGGTTCAGTTTATGAAGGGCATAGAATTGATCCGGTTTCTATGATTACAGCAAATATTCTTAAATATTCAGATAAAATTCCATCTTTTATCACATATCATGTTGAATCAACATATTATTTCTTATATCGAAAAATTCTTCCAACAGTAACACGAACTAGTCTAAACATTTTTGATTCATTTAAATCTTACATAGTTTATAGTATGATAACTCGAGTAGGTAAAAAATATTGTCCTTATCTTATTCGTTGGCATTGGACATTTATGATGCTTGTTAAATTTTTTGATAATTTATTTTTTTGTTTAGCAGAACGAATTCATTATTATTCACTGAATGTTATTTATCCACAAATCCTTGAGCGAGAATATTTTAATCTTAGTTCTCCAGATCTAGTTCTAGAGATGCGATTATTCAATTATATGAAATTTATTATTATTATATTTCAAATGTTTATTCTACTATATGGAATGTTACATGCTCTCTGTGGTCAATATTTTTATACTCCTTTTTTTACAAGAACAGTTGAACTTAATATCGGCGAACGAGACAAATTAGATATCTATAGTGGAGGTAAGACTGCTTGGCAAGATGAAGATTTTGTTGAAAGAGGATTTACAATTAAATTTTGGTATGGTTGGTTTGGACGAGGAACTGATAATCCAAATGATATCTTACCACGAATTGGAAGATTTATCAAAAATTTAATAAAAAGTTTCTTGAAAAAATTAACCTTCCGTTAAATCTTTAATTTCTAAAAAATACTATAGTTAAAGTTTAAATTCTTTCAAATCAACTTAAATTACCGTATACTCGTATACGGTAATTTAAGTTGATTTGAAAGAATTTAAACCTAATTTAATTTCAAAAATTTTTTTTAAGTTTATAGAAGACTTATATGGTAAATGTTAAAACAACTTTGAGATATTTGAAATACACTTAACAAATGGTCTAAGAGAGATTTTTTTGTAGATTCGAGAAAAGGCATTAAACTTTTCCCAAATAGTTAAAATTTTTTATCAATTTTTTCATTAATGTCAAGAAGATAACCAGTATTTACTAATTTTATTTTATGATATAACTAAATAAATTTATTTTGTGATGCTTTAAGTATGTCGGCACCTTATTTAGCCGAATAGACTGAAGCATTATTTGCCTATTCGCTCCAAATTGAAATTCCAAAAACTTTACGAATGGTAATCTTGACCTCTAAGTGACTCATCATTATTCTAGAAAAAAAATTATTTAAAAGTTAAACAAGAATATACTAGCTAATATAAAGATATACTATGTTTTTAAAAGTAGTCCACAGTATGGACTACTTTTATATTATTTCAATCTCTAAAAATCTATAAATTATTTGCTTTACCATTAATAATACTATCAGTTAACGTTTCCAGAATTAATTTAATTGAACGTACGGCATCATCATTCCCAGGAATTGGAATATCAACTAAATCTGGATCACAATTTGTATCTAAAATCGAAACAATAGGAATACCTAATTTTCGACATTCACGAATTGCTGTTATTTCTCGTTTTTGATCAATAACAATTACGATATCTGGTAGTTGTTTCATTTCCTTAATACCATCTAAGTGTTTTCGTAATTTATTTAATTCTTTTCGACGTAATGAAGCTTCTTTTTTCGTTAGATACTCAAACGTTTTAGCAATCTCTTGTTCTTCGAGTTCTTTTAATCGCTGAATTCTTTCTTTAACTGTTGCCCAATTTGTCAACATTCCTCCTAGCCATCGATGATTTACATAATACGAATTTGATCTTGCCGCTTCTTTTGCTATTAATGTACTTGCCTGTCGTTTCGTTCCAATAAAAAGAAATGTTTTGTCTTCCTTTGCGGCTTTATTTAAATACTCGGTTGCCTTATTTAAAAGATTTGCGCACTGAACTAAATCAAGAATATGTACATTGTTAACTTCACTGAAAATATATGGAAACATTTTTGGATTCCAACGATAAGATTTGTGACCAAAGTGTACACCTGCTTCTAATAATTTTGATAAACTTATATTAGACATAGATTTTTTTTATTAATTATTTCTATAGTACCAAACCAATATCAATATTGTCTAGATTAAAACAATTTTGAGTAATTTTTAAATATTAATCTTAAAACTGTTTTTAAAATTTCTTGAACCGGTTCCAGCTGGAATTGAATGACCGGTTATAATATTTTCTTTTAATCCTCTTAACCAATCAATTCGTCCTTCAATTGCAGCTTTTGTCAAAACTCTAGTTGTTTCTTGAAAACTTGCAGCTGAAATAAAACTTGGATTATTTAATGCAGCTCGTGTAATCCCAAAAAGCAATGGCAAATAATATGCTTTTTGCTTTTTTTCATTTTCAATAATTTGATTAATGGAGTTAATATGATATAAGTTAATAACTTCACGTTTTAATAAAGGTGTATCCCCTTCATCTGTTATTAATACTTTTGTTGTCATTTGTTGAATTATAACCTCTATATGTTTATCATTAATTGTTACTCCTTGTGATTTATAAACATTTTGAACAGAATTTAAAATAAAAGATTGCACTTTTTTAAAACTTTTATATGTTCCTTCAAAATTATTAATTAAACGTGCATAATGTACAAAATTTTGATTGTCTGCAAAAAATGGTTTTCGTAAACCATAATAATAAAAATAAATTTTTAATAATTTATGTGGATTGATTTTTTCATTTTCTTTTAATGGAGTACCTAATTTATGAAATTCAAAATTATCATCTAAACTTGTTATTTGGGTTAATAAATTATTCTTACGACTAGTAGGTAATTTTTTGATAACTTGATTTTTTTTGCGCGCTTCTAAAATTTCTTCAATTCTTGGTAAACCTTGTACAATATCACCGGTAATTTCTTTTTCCAGATTTAATAAACCAATTGTGTCACCATCTTCTAAGAACTGATTATTATAACAAAATACACTATTTAATTCTTGCTGAAATAAATCTTCAGTAATTGAATATAATCCTACAGATTTCATGGATTTCGTAAAAGGATATTCCATAAATTTAATGAACGTTAAACAAGATGACTTATAATTTCTCAATAATAATATACGATCTAATTTAGATTTGACATTCTTAGAATATTTAAAAAAGTTTGAATAGTTCGAACTGGATCTTTTATTAGATTTAACAATAAACTGCTTTAGAAATCTAGGAATTAATGAACTATATAAGTTTCCTTGTTTTTTAAAAAATAATTGTGAAAAATTAAATTTAAATGCAAGTGCTTTTTGCACATGTGGACTTAGTATTGAAGAATCATTCCGAGAGTCTAGTGGATTACGGATACGATCCTTGATATAGTAATCTATAGGACCAGATGTTACCTTTATTTTAAAACGCTCATAATAATTTAAAGATAAATTTGTATGAGAATTTCTTATATTTTTAATTTTATTTAAAGGCAAATAATTATATTCGATGTTACTTTGTCTATTTAATATCTCTATTTTACATTTTGGAAAAAAATGTGGTCGACCTTTTTGAATTGTAAAAAATTTTTTACTTTCTATAATAATTTTTCCGATGTACTCTAAACGATTAGTATTTAAAATAAAATCATTAATTGTTTTTCCTGAGAGAAAATGTTTTGGAACTTTAATACAATTTTCATTTGAAATTATTAAAATTTGTTTTATTTTTTTTTGATTTACTTTAATTTTGACAATTTCAATTGGATTTGAACTTTTTACTTCTAAATAAACTAACTTAGTATAAATATCAATAAATTGTTGGTTTTGAATGAGAGCTGAAGATTTTAAACTTTTATATTTTAAGCTTGGAGAAAGATAATTATTTAAATTTAATTTATTATTACTTTCAAATTTTAATGTCTTTTTTTCATTAGTATTAATTATTTGAACTGTTAAATTCTTTAAAGAAAATTGAGCAGTTTTAAAATATAAAAATTTCGTAATTAAATTTAATGGCTTATTAGTTTGAATTCGTTGATTAGGCTGATAAATAAAATATGCGTTAGGCTTAATTATAAGATTTTTTCCAATATTATAAGAACTGTTAAAAACATCAGTTAATTTTTGAATTTGAGAAAATTCATATATTTTTAAAGGACGAATTAATAGTTGGGGTTCAGAATTTTCAGTTATAAGTTCACACAAGCAAGGTTCTACTATGTTAACAGTTGAAAAAATTTTTTCTCCCGGAAAAATTAATTTTTTTAATTTATATTTATTTTGCTGATGATTAAATTTTGTAAAAATTTTTTTGCCTTCATAAATTAGACCCGATTTAACTAAAACGTTTTGGATTAAATTATTCTTTTGATTAACAAGAACTAAACCTGTAATTTTAGAAAAATTACCAGACGTTATCTTAAAATTTTTAGAAATAAAATCTCCATTTTTAACAAGTAAATTATTTGGTTCGCATTTCAAGTTATGTGTTTCTTCTTCTAACCAAAAAAATGTTCTATAAGATACTTTTGAAAAATAATTAGAAAAATCTCTATTAAAAAGACTTTTTTGATCAACAAAATCTACTATTGATTTTTCTGAATCACAAACAGCTTGATAAGTTACTGTAGAGCTATCTCTATGATCACAGAAATAAATTTTCTTTTTTGAGGGTTTAGTTCGAAAAAGAATTCGCCAATCATAAAAAATAATTCCTCCTGTTTTTGTTTTGAAAATATTCGTGATTAAATTTGCAAATTTTTGTTTACGAGTAGTTTTTAAATAAATTTTTGAATTACGAATTTGTGTATTAAGCAAATATTTTTGATTTTTAATTTTAACTAGGACGTGAGAATTTCCTAATTTTTTACTTAATTGAAAAAAATTTATTTTATTTAACGAATAAAATTGATTTTTAAAAATAATATGTCGTTGATATAAATCTTTTTTAAAATTTATGTATTGCACCTTGCCACGATATGAATTTATAACTTTTGTTCTGAAGATGTAACTATTTTTATTTATCTTATAATTTGAATTAAAGTTAATATAGGAATTGATTGGACTATTATATAACTGTCCGGATAAAATCCACAAAAGTTTATTATGATTTAGACTATTTAGTTGATTTTTTAGTTTAGGAAAAATAACTTCCCCAGATGTATCTGAAAGAATTGGCTTTATTTCACGTTTTAACTCTTTATCTAAATTAATTAATTCGGCAATGACTACGTCTTTTTGAATATATTGATTATGTTTTGGAAATATAATTGTATTTCGTGCAAGTTCAAATTTATTAATAGGCTGAGTAATAGAATCAGGAATTATAAGAAAAGAACCAGAATTTTTTGTAACTAAAACTTCTTCTCCGCGGTTTGTTCTTAATGAAACAGTTTTTAATGATTTTGAAAAACGAATAATTCCCTTTACCGGACTTACAATTTGTTGACTCATTTCAGAGGTGAAAATTCCGCCAGTATGAAATGTTCTCATAGTTAATTGAGTCCCAGGCTCACCGATTGATTGTCCGGCAATAATCCCTACCGCTTCTCCAATATCAACTAAATTTTCAGTAGATAAATCCCAACCGTAACATTGCTGACAAATTGCTCTATGTAATTGACAAGTTAATGGTGAACGGAGATGAATTGACAAATTTTTTTGTTTTAAAGTTTCAAATAGGGTAGGTGTAATCTGTGAATTTTTTTCAGCTATTATTTCAAAATTATTTGGATTTCTTACCGTTTTATTTAAAACTCGTCCAATAATCCCTCTAGAAAAATTTTTTCTTAAAACTATAATAGAATTAGTGGTTTGACAATTTTTTTCACGAATAATTATATCTTGAGCAACATCAATTAATCGACGAGTCAAATATCCAGAGTTTGCTGTTTTTAAAGCGGTATCAACAATTCCTTTTCGAGCTCCATATCCAGACATTAAATAATCTGTAATTGTCAATCCTTCACGAAAATTATGTTTAATTGGTAAATTCATAATTTGTCCACTTGGATCAGACATTAACCCACGCATTCCAATTAATTGACGAACTTGTGATAAATTTCCACGCGCTCCGGAAAAAGCCATTATATAGACAGAATTTAAAGGATCATAACTTTTAAAATATCGAATGATTTGATTTTTTAATGATTCACTTATTAAACTCCAAGTATCAATAATTTTTTGAAATTGTTCGACTTTTGTTATCTTTCCTTTTAGGAGAATTTTTTCAGAATTGATAATTTCTTCGTTAGCTTTTTCTAGCATTAAATTTTTAACAAATGGTACACGTAAATCTTCAATACTAATTGAAATTCCGGCATTCGTTGCATATTTAAATCCAAGATATTTTAATTCATCAGCTAATGAACATGCTCTCATCGAATCATATTTTGTAAAACTCCAACCAAGAATCTGACGTAACTGTTTTTTTCCGATTAAATCATTTTGATAAGTATAATTTTTCATAAATATTAAATTATTATAAAAGGTTTAATGTCTTTTGAATTGTATAATTAAAAATAACTCGACCAGTTGTCGTTTTAATATATTGAACTAGTTTTTCATTCTTAATAGTTTTTCTAATTTGCAAATTTTTTGAATATTCAATAAAACTACCATCTTGTAATTTATTAATTTTAATTATTTCAATTTTTTGATTTGAGTCAAATAATTCTTTGACCCAAATCAAACTGTGTATTTCTAATAAATCTTGTTGATAAGCTAAAAGAACATCATTAAAATTTGAAAAATAGTGATTCGAACCTAATAGATGTGAAATATTGGTTAATGTTAAATAATAACAACCTAATACCATATCTTGGCTCGGTAAAATTATCGGTTCTCCATTTGCCGGCGATAAAAAGTTATATGGGGCAAACATCAACATATAACATTCAGCTTGAGCTTCTATCGATAATGGAATATGAACTGCCATTTGATCACCATCAAAATCTGCATTAAATGCTGAACAAACTAATGGATGCAATTTAATTGCACGTCCATGTATTAAAAGTGGTTCAAACGCTTGAATTCCGAGACGATGTAAAGTTGGAGCTCGATTTAGAAATATTGGATGATTTTTTAAAACGTTTTCTAACACGGGATCAACAATCGATTCATTTTGTTGTATCAAATTTTTTGCAATTTTCATATTACTCGCTAAACCTTGATTTATTAACTCTCTAATAATAAAAGGCTGAAATAATTCTAATGCCATTTCATAAGGTAGACCGCATTGATTTAATTTTAATGTTGGTCCTACAACAATAACTGAACGTCCTGAATAATCGACTCGCTTACCTAACAAATTTTGACGAAATCTACCATATTTTCCCTTAATAATATCTGATAAGGATTTTAAGGGTCGATGATTTGCGCTTAAGGCAATCTTTCCACGTTTTCCATTATCGATTAAAGTATCAACAGCTTCTTGTAACATTCGTTTTTCATTTCGAATAATTAATTGAGGAGCATCGATTTCTAGCAATCTTAACAAGCGATTATTTCGTGTAATTATACGTCTGTATAATTCATTTAGATCAGATGTAGCAAAACGTCCACCTTCTAATTGAATCATCGGTCGCAAAGCCGGTGGAATTACAGGTAAAATTGTTAAAATCATCCAGACTGGATTAGCGTTAGTTCCTAACAAATTTTCTAAAATTCGAATCCTTTTTATAGCTTGTTTTCTCAATTTATATAATCGTTCTTTTTCCCATTTTCGGAACCATTGAGAATACTTATAATAAGGAGATTTTTTTTCTAACGTTTCTGTACAACCTAAAATAAAAAGTCTTGTTCTATAAATTTCTGATTTTAAATTTAATTGCTCTAATTCTCTTTTAATTAAGGGAGTTCCTATTAAAAATTTTGGAGTAGCTCTTAATAAATAGTTTGGCGTACTATATCTAAACTTATTTGGACGAAGTTTTGGATAGGGTTTTAGCGGATAATCTGTTGCCCCAATTAAACGAAAATGTCGATATTGTTGAAGATCCCAATGTAATCCATAAAAAGATGTCTCATCTTCGGCAATGAAATAAGTAATTGAAGATAATTTGATTCGTTTTATACGTTCATCCCATAATCCAACTATTTTGGCGGCTGTTGGTTTTATGTGATTACATTTGTCACAGCTTTGTGAGTATACAGTATAAGTAGTATTAAAAGTTTTTTCAATATCTTCAACTTCTAATAACAAAGCTAGAAAATTTGGTCGACTATTAATATACCAAACATGAGCAACGGGATAAATCAAATTAATATAACCCATTCGATGACGACGAACTCTAGATTCTGTTAATTCAACACCACATCGATCGCAAATTAGACCTTCATAACGGACTCTTTTGTATTTTCCACAAGCGCATTCTAAACTTTTACTTGGACCAAAAATTCGTTCACAAAATAAACCATCCATTTCTGGTTTAAATGTTCGATAATTTATAGTTTCTGATTTTTGAATTTCTCCAACAAATTGACCATTAGGTAACTTTCTATTTGCCCATTGTAAAATCCGTAACGGTGAGGCTAATTTTATTTTAATATAATCAAATTCTTCTATAGATGCTATCATAAATTTAATTAAAAGGATATGTCATTTGATTCGGAAGTTGTATTAAATGTTTTTAAAAATGAATTGTATTTCTCTATTAAGTTAACTTCAATTTGATAATTAGTTTGGTAATCAAATCTTTCAAGTTTATAAGTACTCATGTCTAATCCAATTGAACGTAATTCTTGAAGTAAAACTTTAAATGATTCGGGTACTCCAAATTTAGATATTGTCTGACCTTTAACAATAACATTTAAAGTTTCATTTCGACCTTCCATATCATCTGATTTAATAGTTAATAATTCTTTTAGTGTAAAACTTGCACCAAATCCTTCTAAAGCCCAAACTTCCATTTCACCAAATCGTTGGCCGCCTTGTTGAGCTTTTCCACGTAAAGGCTGTTGCGTAATAAGCGAATAAGGACCAGTAGAACGTGCATGAATTTTATCATCTACTAAATGAATTAATTTTAACATATAAGCGTTGCCAACTGTAATTGGATTTTCAAATTCTTTTCCGGTTCTCCCATCTAAAAGAACCATTTTTCCAGGAGTATAGGGATTAAATAACCAACTTTCGTTGTTTGTAATAGAAGCCTGACGTAATTTTTTATTAATTAAAATACGTGACATTTCTAAACCATACATCTCATCAAATGGTAAAATTTTAAAGCGACAATTTAATTTGTCACCGGCTAAACCTAACAAACATTCATATAGTTGACCAACATTCATACGTGAAGGAACACCTAATGGGTTTAAAATTACATCTAAAGGACGACCGTTAGGTAGAAATGGCATATCTTGTCGAGCTAAAATTCTGGATATTATTCCTTTATTTCCGTGACGCCCAGCAATTTTATCCCCAACTTGTATCTTTCGAATTTGTGCAATAAAAATATATATTTTTTCAAATTTATAAGATAAACTTGTTCGACGATTAAAGGTAATAGTTTCAATAACGCGTCCATATTCACCATCAGGCATTCTGTACGAACTGTCTTTTATTCCTTTTGATTTTGCACCAAATATTGCGCGTAGTAATTTCGCTTCCGGTAATTGTTCAGAATTATCATTTGCAATTACTTTACCAACTAAAATATCTCCTGGTTTAACAAAAGTTCCAACTTTTACAATTCCATCGTTATTTAAATTTTCTATCTCATTAATTGTTAAGTTTGGAATATCTTTTGTTGTTTGTTCAGGAAAATCTGATGTAACATCAAGATCTATTTTGTACCGTTCAATATGAATGGATGTAAATACGTCATCATAAATTAGACGTTCACTTATTAAAATAGCGTCTTCAAAATTGTATCCTTGCCATGGCATATAACCAATTAACAAATTCTGACCTAACGCTAATTCATTTGAATTAATACTTGGACCATCTGTTAAAATTTGACCTGATTGAATAACTTCACCTTTCCAAATAATTGGACGATTATTAATACAAGTTTCTTGATTAGAACGTAAATATTTTTGTAATTTATATGTTACTTTATGAGTTTTTGATGTTCGAATAGTAACTTTTGTTGAACTTACTGCTTCAACAATTCCTGAAACTCTAGAATTTAAAATCATACCCGAATCAATTGCAATTTGATTTTCTAATCCAGTTCCAATAATTGGTTTTTGCGGTAATAATAAAGGAACAGACTGACGTTGCATATTAGAGCCCATTAATGCTCGATTTGCATCATCATGCTCAAAAAATGGAATTAAAGACGCTGCGACTGAAACAACTTGAACAGGAGAAATAGAAATAAAATCAACTTCGGCCGGCGAAACATTTATAAAATCTTGTTTATAACGAACGGGTATAACATTTTGTATTAGATAATTTTTAGATGTTAGACTAAGATCTGCAGGTGCAATTTTGTATAAATCTTCAATATCAGGTGTTAAATAAATTGGAATTTTTGTTTTTAAAACTTTCCCATTTATAACTTTCCAGAATGGTGTTTCTAAAAATCCGAGTTTGTTAACTCGAGCCGATGTTGTTAATGATGCTATTAAACCTACATTTTGTCCTTCTGGAGTTTCAATAGGACATATTCGGCCATAATGGCTTGGATGAATATCACGTACTGAAAAGCTGATTCGATCTCGCTCAAACCCTCCCGGTCCTAAGCCACTAATCCGACGTCTATGAGTTAAGGAAGATAATGGATTAGTCTGATCAAGATATTGCGATAATTGACTAGATCCAAAAAATTCTTTTACGGTTGCGTTAATAATATTAAAACTTAATAAATGCGTTTTTTCATTAGTTTTATTACGTATTTTTCGAACTAGTCTTTGAAACCCTATTCTAAATAAATTTTGTAATAATTCTCCGACTGATCTTACTCTTCTATTTTTTAGATGATCAATATCATCTGAAACTGTCTTCGAGATAGATAAACCTATTAATTTATCAATAATTGCAAAAATATCTTCATAAGTTATAGTTTGATAACGATTATTTATTGATATAACTAAACGTTTATTAAGTTTAATACGACCAATTTTTCCTAACCTATAATAATTTGGATCAAAAATTCGGGAAAATTCAGAAATTTGAAAAAGTGAATTAACTTGTGAATTAAATCTCAGCAAAGGTTGGCTTAATTTTAAAGATTTTATTAATACAGGTTTAGTAAAGTAAAAAAAATCGTGATGCTCTAAATTTTGATAAATTTCCAAGTCACTAAGCCCCATTTCTTTAAGTAATAAAATAATTGACTTAGAATTTATTTTATCTAGTTGGATTGTTATATATTCTTCTCGATGCTTAATTGGATAGTTATAAGAATTAATTTTTAGATTTTTTTGGAATCCGAATCGAATCCAAGATCCATATTCAGGAATTAATGTAGCAGCGTATAATTCTTTTGATTTGTATTTCGTATCATATGAAGTTTTAATTTTATGATCTTCATTAAAAATCAATAATCTAGTCGTTGATTTAGTATATTGATGTCTTTCCGGTCTATAAAGTGTTTCAAATTCATTATTATCCGACTTTTTTTGTTTATCTAATTTATCTAATTCTCTCTTAAAAGTATAACGTAATTGGTCTTTTAAACTTTTTGAAAAATAAATATTTATTTTAAGATTTAGCAAGTCTTTTTCGTTGATCAATTTATTATAGTAATTTTCTTTATCTCTAAATTTTTGTTTTAAAATAGAAAAATTTTTTAGAAAATTTATATTAATATTTGTTAACGTCATTAACAAAATGAAATTTTCATTAAGTTGTAATTGAACTAAATTTAACGAAAATTTTATCATAGTTTTATATTTAACAATAATGTTATCATTATTATTAAAATTTTTTGAAAGTAAATTTAAAATTGAAATAGAATAACCGCTTTTAAAAGAATATTGGTTAAAATTACTATACTTAAAAATTTTTAAGAATTTTTTTAAAACATAAAAATATTTACTAATAGAATAGAGGATTTTTGAAGTTTTTTGAGTTTTACTATAGACGTTTAAATTTGTTTGGAAATAAATTAACCATTTAAAAAATAAATAAATTCCGAGTTTGTTTTGTTTTGAATTAAAATTTTTTAACAAGTTTTGATAAAATTTGAAAGCATATAAAAAATAATAAGAACTTTTTAAAGAATTTGAATACTTAAAAAAATTTAAAGAATAAGATAATATAGATTTTTGAGTCCAATTGGGAACGATTACTATACGTTGTTTAGGTAGTCTAGATTCGGTTATTTTTGCATATTTTGCAAACGGTTGCACAAAATAAAGATCAGTATCTGAAAGTGAAGCTTGGCCCGCGGGTAGAAATTCACGTAATTTTGTAATATCGGTGGATAATTTTCGTTTAAAAATATATTGCTGTTTTTGATTTTTTAATTTTTCGAAATAAAGTCCTGGACTTCGAATAATTTGACTGACAATTACACGTTCACAACCATTTAAAATAAATGTGGCAGCTGTAGTCATTAATGGTAATGTAACTAATGGAAATTTCTTATATAAATGAACAGTATTTTTTTTTTTACTTCGTACTTCAAGTGGAATGACAAGTTGAGCTCGATAATTCCCATTATATTTCCGAGCAACAGATGATGTACAAGAAGATTTAAACAAGCTATATTCTTCTCCATAAAGAATATATTCATTATTTTCACTAAAATCTAAAATTTGAGAAAAAAATCTTAATTCTTCACATAGACCTCTACTTAAAAACCAACAAAAGCTAGTTCTTTGCATTATCATAAAATCTGGAAGAGTTGTTACATAATCAAGCGTAGTATTTTGATTCATAATCCTTTTTTAATAAACATAGAATAATTCCTTTAGATTTTTAACAAATTTTTTACTTAAATAAAAAATTTGTTATTCTTTTACAATACTAGATTATTTTCATAGAATTCGCCAATTTTGATTTTTTTCTTGCAGCATTATTTCTATGGAAAACATTTTTTTTAGTACCTTTATCCAATAAACTATAAAGTGAATTCAGAATCTTTTCTAATTTTATTTTATCATCCACATTTTTTGAAACTTTATACGTTTCTAAATTTTTTAGAAATACTTTCATTAATGTTTTTACGGAACTTTTATAGAAACGATTGTTTAATCGATTTCTTTTATTGATTTTAATACGTTTTTTTGCTGATTTATTGTTGGCCATACTAAAAATTTTAATTTGGATATATATATATACGGATTTTACTTGATAATAATCTATTTTAATTAAAATTGGAAGTTTTTAATCAAAAAATTTTTTTAAATTAAATTTTAAACTAAAAACTTGCTTTTAGTTTAAAATCTTGATAGCTTAATACTGTAATATAAAATTATAACAAATATTATATAGTATCATGGGAAAAAACAAAGGGACTCGAATTTTAATTACTTTAGAATGTACTGAATGTCGTTCAAATAATAATAAACGATCATTAGGTGTCTCAAGATATCTAACACAAAAAAATCGTAGAAATAATCCAGAACGATTAGAATTAAAAAAATATTGTCGACACTGTAATAAACCAACGATCCATAAAGAAATTAAATAACTTATATAAATTATGATTATTAAAAAACAAAAAAATTCTCCAATTACTGCGAATCAAAAAATTGACTACAAAGATATTGAGTTATTAAGTTTATTTTTAACAGAACAAGGAAAAATTCTTCCAAGACGAGCCACTGGTATTACAGTTCAACAACAACGAAAATTAACAAAGGCAATAAAACGCGCACGAATTCTTTCACTATTACCTTTTGTTGCCTCAAATGAAACAAACCTAACTAAAAATTAATTAATTAAAAAATTGTATATTAAATTGTGAATTACATTTAAAATTTTTTTTTAGTTCTTAATTTTTATAGTAAACTATATAGTAGTACGGCTATAAATTTTACTATTAGTTGTATAAATTTTAAATGATAATATAAAAGTTATTTTAATTAAAAATATTTTATCTTATTTACCATAACAGGAATTTATAAATGACATCTTCTTTAGGAAATTTTTTATCAAGTTTAGTTGCAGGTGGTCTCGTTGTTTTAGGAATTGGTGTTGCCTTAATTATTATTAGTAAAAGTGATCGTGTAACACGTGCTTAAATTCATTAATTCATAATTTTTAAGTTAGTATTTAATTAATTTTGATACATTTTTAAACGGAATTAAAAAAAAGCAGATAATTTTTGTATTAGTTTTTCCGATATTCTATTATTTGTAAAAAATTAGAAAGTACCAAAAATAAAATGAAGATACTTTAACATTAATTAGTTTTTATAGCATTATGAAAATTTGTACCAATTTAAAAAATGAAAAAATATGTTCATTTTATCTTGATTTCAATATATTAAATAATTTTATTTTTTTATGTCAAAAAAATTTTCACAGTTTTTTGGGACTTTATTATTTTGCCTTTTTAATATTAATATATTAAATGCATGTGCGATTGATTTAGATGAAGCAACACGAACAGTTGTTTTAGATTCTTCTGGAAAAACAACTGTTTTATCTCCAGAGCAAGTTAAACGAGGTAAACGTATATTCAATGCTACTTGTGGTGCCTGTCACGTTGGTGGTATTACGAAAACGAACCCAAATGTAGGTCTAGATCCAGAAGCTTTAAGTTTAGCAACACCTCGTCGAGATAATATTAACTCATTAATTGATTATATAAAGAATCCAACAAGTTATGATGGGTTAGAATCAATTGCAGAGGTTCATCCAAGTATTAAAAGTGCTGATATTTATCCACGGATGCGTTCTTTAACAGATGAAGATTTATATTCAATTGCTGGTCATATTATGTTACAACCGAAGATTGTTACAGAAAAATGGGGTGGCGGTAAAATTTACTATTAAAGTTTATTCATTAAATTTAAATTTATTTAAATTTAATGAATGCTAATGAAGCATGTAGCTCAGTGGATAGAGCATCAGATTCCGATTCTGAATGTCAAGGGTTCGACTCCCTTCATGCTTACAACTTAAAAAAATAAATCGGTTTAAAGTAAAAATATGGGGCTGTTTTGGTTTCGACATTTAATGCTGAAAAAATATGATTCAGGTGGAAGTTTGTATTCTTCCTAAAAATCTACAAAAAATTAATAACTGCTAACAATAAATTATCTTTTAGTTTCAAAAAATTAATTCTTAATAACACTAGATTTTTAAATCAATTTGCTTTTGCTTAAGAATTAAAAAACTATATTAAAAATTATGTTTCACTATTCTTGACATTTTTTTGTCTTTTAGTTTAGATTAATAATTAATTATTGTTCATATTTTGAACTATACCTGTGAGCGAGTATTTTTTCAAAATGAGATGGACGTGGGTTCAATTCCCATCAGCTCCAAAAAAGCATTCGTGGCCGAGTGGTCGAAGGCACCGGACTCATAATCCGTCTTCCGATGGAACATCACTGGTTCGAACCCAGTCGAATGCATTTAAAAGTACTCTCATAATAAAATAGAATTTATATTGTTTTTTTAATGGTTTAGTTGTATTATGATTAAAAATTGTTATTTAAAAAATTTACCGATATTAATTATGCAAAAATCTCTAGTTTCTTATAATTCTACGTTAAACATTGAAGATAAATTCTTAAAAAAAAATTTACCAATATTGAAAATTGGAGACAAAATTAAAGTTGGATTAAAAATTATCGAAGGAAATAAAGAAAGAGTCCAATCTTATATTGGAATAATTATTGCTAAAAAAAATAGTTCAATTAATTCTACTATAACAGTTAGAAAATCGTTACAAGAAACGGGAATTGAACGTGTGTTTTTAATTCATTCTCCAAAAATAGATTCAATTACTGTTTTACAATCGTCTAAAGTACGTAGATCAAAACTTTATTTTTTACGTAATTTAAAAGGAAAAGCAAGTCGATTACGTCAAATTTTCTAGAGAATAAAAACTATTAGACTAACCAGTTTTTACTTTGCTATTAAATAAAATTATCTAGTCAGTTATAATTGAAGTGAAAATTTCTGTTTTTTCAACATAAACCAACTATCTTAAAAAGTTTCGTCGTGAAATAATTACTACAGATGTTAATAAGGTCAGGCACATGGTTTCTAAAAATATTCCTAGGTCAGCCAAATATTAATAACCATAGCTTTTACGTTCACTATATTATTCAGTTATGGAAAGATTTCAAATATATTTAGTTTGTAAAACAAATTATTGCTCATTAAAAATTAAATACTAATTTTGTTGACGCTCACAGATTATGTGATCAAGAAATAGGCTCTCGTATTTCTTGATCACATAATTTAAAGATCCTTAATTAGAAATAAAACTGCTGCTAGTGTTCGATTTACAAATAAAGGGTTTCCTCAAGTCTTAATCAAATCTACTATAAATAGTATGAACATAATGTACTTCTAAGTATAAAAGACTTATGGTAGACTACCTTTTCTTATAAAAAGTACCGAAATAGCTTTTAATCCAGTAAAAGGCGTCGATTAATAAACAATTTGTTTTGTTTCGCGTCAATAACAGTTCCTATTACCTGTACTAACAATACAACATGAGGCACTCTTTTCGTCACTTTACTAACAATCTTTTTAATCATTTTTTTAGTCTTTAGTCGACAGTAAAAGCTACTACTATAATTTTTAAAATTAGAATATTACCCAACGGAAAATAATTCTATATAAATACCTACTTCTACTGCTTGTATAATTTATATAAAAGAATTTCCTATTAAATCTGAAAAGTATTTTTTCAAGATGTAAATATAAAAAAGTAACAATTAATTAGTTATATGTACTGCTATTTTACAATTCTGATACTTTAAATAACTTAAAAATAATACTAATTTAAATTTACAAAAAATAATATATCAAATTAATTGTATAATGTCAAGATAGGAATTATATTAATATTAATACTTATTTAATAATATCCCTTGATTAAAGAAGGTAAGATCAAAATCTTGAAATTTAGTTCAGGAAAATGTAAAAATGTTAATAGATGCAATACCCCCAAGGGAATTCGAATCCCTGTCTGCTCCGTGAAAGGGAGCTGTCCTAGGCCTCTAGACGATGGGGGCAATTTATTATTCTTTCTATCTAAGCGGGCAACGCGATTCGAACGCGCGACATCAACCTTGGCAAGGTTGCGCTCTACCACTGAGCTATGCCCGCTATAGATTAAAAATGTGTATATACTACATATCATATTAAAAGATTAATACAATGTCAAGACTTTAGAAATTATAGTTTACCTATAATTTCTAAATTGACGATGCAATTCCATCTGATGCTGCAATTACAATGACAAGACTTACCCAAATTTGAAAAGCTCGATTAAAGGTATTTTTTGAACTTTCCCATTCCCCAGGAGTTGCTAATGCTACGGGAACAGTAACAACTAAACCTAATGATATTACAACGAACGCGAATACTAAAGCAGTAATTAACATAAGTATTTATAATTTTAATTTTAGATTGATAATAAAAAAGAGTTAAAGATTCCCTCTTTTTAGAGCTAATAAAACAATAACAGCTGGACCTGCTAACATTATAGTTCCTGTAGCAATTAGCTGACCAATAACTTGCCAATTAATCATTTTAAAATCCTTGTTTATTTAATTTAAATGGTAATAAATTTTAAAAAATAAAATAATCCATAATATTAAATATAATTCTACTTTAAAAAGAATAAAGAAAATATATTATTTTTAGAAAAAAAAATTATTTAAAATTTATATAAAAATTCATGATATAATCAAGTTAGGGTTACTAACTCAATTGGTAGAGTACTCGGCTTTTAACCGATTAGTTCTGGGTTCGAGTCCCAGGTAACCCAAAAAAGTAAATTTTTTCGACAAATATATATTTTTTATTTTTAAAAATATATTCCTTATCTTCTAGGTGATTAGAATTGGTTGAAAATAAATAAAATATTTGATCTTTTATTATAACAGGTCTACTTAATCTATCAATTTTTAGTTTAGTACCGAAATATGAAGCGAAAAGTTATATCAAATTAAATACATCACAACAAATTAAATAAAAAATTCTACCACGTTGAATCAATTTAAAAAAAATATTGTCATTATTAATATCATACCTTTATTTACAGTAGTTCTTTATATTGTTTAAAATAAATATATTTTTTTGTTGTTTAATTGTATTAAAGGGAATAAAAATGCGACTTTTTTGATTTTTACAAAATTAACACAAAATTAGTTGTTAGCAAGTATTATTAAGATTATTTATTTAAATTTCATAAGTTCACTGAAGAAAAATTTATCTTTTTTAAAGTAATATCTATATAGAAATACTAATATTACTTTACTGTCAATAAATATTTACCCTGAGCTAAAATTTATGCCGAAATGGTGAAAATGAAAGAATAATTTTAAGTTTATTTTTATTCTTTTTGATTATTTACTTAAAAATAACGATTTGTTATTTTTAACAAAGTTTTTTCACGTAATTTCTGAATTCTTTTTTATGATATTTTATAACCCTCTGTTAACAATGATTCAGGTTGACATAATTCGCAGTGAAGGAATAAGTCTAAAATTAACGATGAAAAAATGTCTCTTTCTACTAATTTGAAATTTTCTATTATATAAATTAATTATTATGAATTATAACTGTTGTACCAATCTAATTTTCACATTTGAAAGAATTGGTCGGAAAATTATTTTGCATTAATCTTTTTATCAACAAATTTTTTCATTAAATCTATATACATTTTTTTTATTTGAAACAAATTTTAGCCATGTAGTGATTATAATGGTTTTATGTTTTATAGGTTACCTTTGAAACAGAAGTTTTTTAAAATTTATAGAGTGATGGTTGATTATGTTTAACTTAGATATTAACTGTTAGCTTATCATTTTCAATTAATTGAAAGCTGTATTAAACATAAAGTGATAGTATTATAAAATAATATATTTTATAATACTATTGCTCCATCATAAAATTAATAAAATTAAATTCTTTTTTATTAATTTCCTCTATTTTGATTAGTTTAAATAGTCTAATAGATTTTAGAATATTTTTAAATTAATTCCTTGAAAAAAAAGGATCAATTTTTAGTTAATTTTTCTTGGTAAGACCGTATAGCTTTCAATAATATTTCTAAATTCTTCTCCATCTAGAGTTTCTACATCTAATAATTTTTCAACAGCTAAATCAATAACAACACGATTATCAAGTATAATTTTTTTGGCAACATTTTCACAATGATTAATAATTTTACATACTTCAGTATCAATTCGGTTTGCTAATTTATTATCATAATCTACAGGACTATCATCATTTTCAAGTGCAATTGGACCTATAACAGACATCCCATATCTTGTAACCATTTGACGAGCAATTGTTGTTACACGTTGTAAATCATTACTAGCGCCAGTTGTTACTTCAGTATCGCCAAAAACTAATTGTTCAGTAACTCTCCCAGCCAAGGTAACCGTTATTCTTGCTAATAATTGAGATCTTGATATTAGTGTTTGGTTTTCTTCATCAGGAGTAAACCATGTTAAACCTTTTGCCCCACCTCGAGGAATAAGAGTAATTTTTTCTACTTCATCATGATCAGGAATAACCGAACCAGCAATTGCATGGCCAATTTCATGATACGCAATTAATCGTTTATTTTTTGTATCTTCCATACTAGTACCAGCAATACCGCCGATTACTCTATCTGCTGCTTCATTTACTTCATTATTAGATATAATTTCTTTTTTATATCGTGTTGCTAAAATAGCAGCTTCATTTAATAAATTTGCTAAATCTGCACCTGAAAATCCTGGTGTTCGATTTGCAAGTTGGTCTAATGAGACATTTTCTGCTAACGGTTTGTTTTTGGCATGAACTTTTAAAATCCCAATTCGACCTGATCGATCAGGTAAACCTACTGTAATTCTTCTATCAAATCGACCTGGTCTTAGTAAAGCTCCATCAAGAATATCAACACGATTAGTAGCACCGACAACAATTACACCTTTATTTTCTTTGAAACCGTCCATTTCAGTTAGTAATTGGTTTAATGTTTGTTCACGTTCATCGTTTCCTCCACCAATCCCAGATCCTCGTTCTCGACCAACAGCATCAATTTCATCAATAAACACTATGCAAGGAGCATTTTCAGCTGCTTTAGTGAATAAATCACGAATTCGCGCAGCACCGATACCAATAAACATTTCAACGAATTCAGAGCCGGCAACACTAAAAAATGGAACGTTTGCTTCATTTGCAATTGCTTTTGCTAATAAAGTCTTTCCAGTACCAGGAGGTCCAACTAATAAAACTCCTTTTGGAATTTTAGCACCCACTCGAGTATATCTATCGGGTTCTTTTAAAAAAGATACAATTTCTTCAAATTCTGCTTTTGCTTCATCAATACCAGCAATATCACTAAAATTAATTCCTGTATCGGGTCTTGGATCAAAACGAGCAGGCGATTTTCCAGCATTTAAAGGGGACATCGGTGATGATCCTGAATTTTGTGGAAGATTGTCAGATTTTCCAAATAAAAAAATTAGACCACCTATAAATATAAATGGTATTATTAAATTACTTGCAACCATCATAAGAAGAGTTTGTTTTTGTGTCGGATGTGCATCAAAGTCAATGTTATAATCTTTTAATTTCTGAATTAACTGTGATGCTCCAATCGGAATTTCAACACGAATCGATTGGGGACGACTTCCTAGTTCTGGGCTTGAAGCTTGTACAATTGCATTACGACTATTATCGTATAAGTCAACTTGATTAACCCAACCCATTTCTAAGTATTCTAAAAAGCGTCCATAAGTCATTCTTGAACTGCTTCCCGTTCCGGTCTCAAAGTTAAGTATTCCTGAGTCATCGGTTGTCAATTTATTAACACCAAATATGATACACGCAATAAGAAAAATTCCAGTAAAAATTTTTTGTATAGATGTTCGGTCCATTTTTATAATTAATCAAATATGATTTTTTTTTTAGAGTTTTCTAATTTATATAATAACACATAATTTTTTCATAAACTAACTTTTTTTAAATTTAAAAAAAGTTAGTTTATGAAAAAATTATAAATATGGATTTATTTAATTTGTTTTTTTATGATATTATTGAAATGTTAAAAGTCGAATTTAGAACATATTATGAATAATTTTTTACAAATTGGAAAATTAGCACCTAATTTTCTATCTATTGGAGTTTATAAGAACAAATTAGGAAAGATTCGATTATCTGATTATAGAGGAAAAAAGTATGTCGTTCTTGTGTTTTATCCTGCAAATTTTACATCTGTTTCAATAAATGAACTAATTAAATTAAATGAATCTGTTTTAGAATTTAAAAAATTTTCTACTCAAATATTGGCTGTTTCAATTGATAGTCCATTTTCACATCTTCAATTCTTGTTAACAAAATGTTATAAAAATAATTTAAAAGAATTGGATTTAGATTTTCCGTTAATTTCCGACGTAACCCAAAAAATTACAAAAGAATATAAACTATTAACAGATGATGGTTTGGCATGTCCAGCTTTATTTATTATTGACAAAGAAGGAATAATTCAATACTATACTATAAATAATTTATTATGTGGTCGAAATATCAATGAAATTATTCGAGTTTTATTTTCGATACAATATGTAAAAGAAAACCCAGGGCGAATTTGCCCCGTAATTTAAACATTGATAATAAACATTTTTCTAGCTTCTACTAATATTATAAAAACTATTCAATAAACTTTTAATCTAAAACTATTATGCTAAAATTAAAAACACGAAAAGCTGCATCAAAACGTTATAAAATTACTGGTAATAAATTGTTTTTACGACGCCACGCATATAAAGGTCATCTTTTAATGAAAAAGTCGAATAGACAAAAGCGTAAATTGTCTCAAGTTATTTGTGTTAAAAATAGTGATAACGCTGCTATTAAATTACTATTGCCTTATTCTTAATTATCTAAAATTTCAAGTAAATTAAAAAACTCTTATGGTCAGAATTAAACGTGGAAACATTGCTAAAAAACGTCGTAAAAAAATTTTGAAATTTGCAAGTGGATATCGTGGTGCACATTCATCACTTTTCAGAGTGGCAAACCAACAAGTTATGAAAGCATTAAAATATTCTTATATAAATCGTAAACAGAAAAAACGCATTTTTCGCAGAATCTGGATTACTCGAATAAATGCAGCTTCAAGGATTCAAGGAATTACCTATAGTCGTCTTATAAATAAATTAAATATTTCAAAGATTGCTCTAAATAGAAAAATGTTAGCTCAAATTGCGATATTAGACAATTCAACTTTTACAAAAATTCTAAAATTTGATTAATTTATCAAAATTAGAACTAGGGAACTTTTAACAAACATATGTATATACTTTTTTAGAATAAATATTATTGAATAAATTAAAAATTTTTAAATAACTTGATTTAATGTAATTAAATCAAGTTATTTTTAATATTCAACTTTTAAATTTATAAAAATATTAATAACTTTTGTTAAGGTTCCTTATTTATATATCAATGACAATTTAATCTTGAAAATTATAAATATATTTATAAATTATGACTGACGATCTAGAAAAATTATTTGATAAATTTCCATTTTTTCTCTATGAGACTCTAGTGAACTCTTCCTATAAAACTAAACTGATTGAAATTGTAGTTGATTTAGGACGTCGACCTGAAGCTAGATATTCAATTGGACCAGGTTATCTTTCTCAAAAAATAGTTTCATGGCAAGATCTCGATTATATAACGAAACGTATTGGAAAATTTAGTAATGAAAATCGTGCAGGAATTGAAAGAACATTACATCGTATTAGTTGTATTCGAAATAGGCAATTTTTAATAACAGGTTTAACATGTAGAGTTGGACGTTCCATTTTTGGAGCAATTTCAATTATTCGTGATTTACTTGAATCTGATTATTCAATTTTAATTTTAGGTAAGCCTGGTATTGGTAAAACAACAATTATAAGAGAAATTGGTCGAGTTTTATCCGATGAAATGGAAAAACGTGTCATTATTGTTGATACATCTAATGAAATTGGAGGCGAAAGTGACATTCCACATTTAGGTATTGGTCGAGCAAGAAGAATGCAAGTAGCTATAACTGAATCTCAACATCAAATAATGATTGAGGCAGTTGAGAACCATATGCCGGAAGTCATTATTATTGATGAAATTGCAAATAGTTTAGAAGTCTTGGCAGCTCGAACAATTGCTGAGAAAGGTGTAAAATTAATAGGAACGACTCATGGTGATTGTCTTGAAAATTTAATCAAAAATCCAACACTAGTTGATCTAATTGGTGGAATTCAGTATGTAACATTAAGTGATGAAGAAGCGAAACGTCGCAAAACTCAGAAAACTATTCTGGAACGTACAACCTATCCGACTTTTACTATTGTTGTTGAAATGAATCAGCAGAATTTTTGGACCGTTCACGAAGATGTAAAAATGTCAATCGATATGGTCTTACGTGGTCAAGAATATTTAGAACAAGTTCGTTCATTGTCTTTATTAAATACTATTACGATCATAAGTCGACAGAATTCGAATAAAGGAGGTCTCTTTGGTTCACCCAATAGCTCTTATTTAAGTAAGACTTGGCATTCTTTAAATGTTTCAAAAGAGATTCAGACATTCCAATTAAAATCAAAACCGCTGATAATATATTCTTATTCTATTTCAGACAATTTATTAAAAGAAGCTCTTTGTAGAATGGGCGTTAAATTTAAAATGACAAATGAAGTTAAAAATGCTAGCATAATAATTGGATTAAAAAAATATTTAAAAAAAAATAATAGTTTGATTTCTATTGCAAACAATTATAATATTCCTACTTACAGTTTAAATTTTATAAGTTATTACGGATTAGTTCGTCTATTCTCTACCATTAATAATTCGCAGTAAAAATTATGACTAATGATTTAGAAAAATTATTTGATAAATTTCCATTTTTTCTCTAAAAATATGGTTCGGGTTACCATGAAGCACATAATCGTGCTCAAACTTGTTTCGATGGTGCGTCATGGGAAAATCAATTTTAACAATATTTAGGAAATTAAAACTCAACAATGTATGGCTTCTTCAAAAGAAATAATGTTTATCAAATTACTCGAATAACAGAAACTTACAATATTATTTTAGGGATTACTTTTGATGATAAAAACCGAACTAATAATGATATTGAAGTTATTGAAACGAATTATTATGAAATGGAAATAAATAAAAGTAAAATTCGTACTTCAAAAAAAGCTCGTCTTGGAACAAGTCATAGTAGGGTTAGATTATATTAACGCCTCTCTTAAAACAGAGTATAAGTTAGCGAAGATATATTTCTCACCTTTAGATAAATCATTTGATTCGATTTATAGCTTATTAATTTCTATATTGATCAAACATTATCATAATGAAAATAAGTTCTACGATGTTTAAAACTTAAAAAATTGGAAAGAAAAAGCAATCATTATTTTCGGATTTATGAAACAAAAAACTCTTTAAAATTTGAGCGTGAAATGAAAGGAAAAGTTCTTCAAAACTATCCTATTTTATTAGTTATTGATTAATATACTTGTTTTTTAATTAAAAATATGTTATAAATATCTTTAACAGTTGCAAGGGTTTATTTCTCGGGATATAGCTCAGCTTGGTAGAGCACCTGCTTTGGGAGCAGGGTGTCGTAGGTTCAAATCCTACTATCCCGATTTCTATTGGGATAGTAGGATTTGAGATAGATTTGAATACTATCGACTTTCTAGAGTTATATCAATAATTAATATTTTTTATAAATAAAAAAAAGTATTAATCATTGACAGATTACTACTAATTTTTATAAGATTAATAGGTCATAAGGTTAGAGAAACTTTTATACCAATGCGATTAACTATATTTATTAAAAAAACTTTATTATGCTAAATAAAGAAGACTTACTTGAATTACGAGGTCGATACTTTCAGTTTGTTAGTCAGTGTTTTCAAACATTTGCTAAGCCTTTCGGATTTCCCAATATACGCGGAATGCAATTGCTACCTCCTGACGAGAAGTATTGGTGGGTTCGTGAAGCAGATCCTACTGCTAATTTACCATTACGTCGTCTCCGATTTCCGCCTGCGTCACAACCTCAGAATTATTTCGAAGTTTTATTTGGTGATCGAGCAAAACCTGCTTCAACTCCAAGAATATATTATGAAAATGCTACAGATGGATTTTATAGCTTTTTTGTCGAAAACTATAAAAATCTTACTTTTTTACCAGATTGGTTTTCGGAATTTCTTCAAATTAATTTAAATATTTATAATGATTTATCATTAGTTGAATTAGGTCGTGAAGCATTATTTGTAGTAGTTCTTACCTACTATTATGTAATGGTTGTTAGGGTTGCTATTGGGTGGTTTGTTAGCATAAATCCATATGTTTTTCCGTTATCTTATCTTGTTATGTTCGTTGATTGGATTGATGAAGTTATTACTAGTATAACCCCAGTTTTAGGTGGTTTCGGTATAGGAACACCACTTTTGTTCATGTATGTAGGAAAATTTGCAGATTATGTAAATAACTTAGTTTTTACCATGCCTTATTTACCATCTGAAGGTCAGTTTCAAAAAGCTTTTATCTCAGGACAAGTGAAAAATATATTAGCTTTCAAAGATTTACCATATCTTTGGTATACACGGACAATACCAAATGAATTACGAGAATTTTGGTATCTTGAAAGAAAAGATATTTATAATTATATGAAAAAAGCTTATGGAAAAATAGATCTTCAAATTGACCCTGATCCAATTGTTAGGAAGGAATTTAATGAATTTCTGCTAAATAGAACTTTAGTCGAACAAAAACCAAAACTTAATATTATTACTTATGATTATTCAGAATTGATGCAAAAAATTATGAAATTTCTTATTGTTTTATTTCAACGTTTCATAAATATTATAGAACATTTGTTTGGTAATTTTAATTCTTATTTTGACAAGATAATTTCATATAAAAACCACGATCTTTTAATATCGCAATTTTTTATTAATTGTAAACTTTTACTTATTGAATTACTTTCAAAATATAATATTAATATACTCGATATTGAAAATTTTAATCATAATAATTTGCTTTACTCTAATTCAAAACAATTTTTAATAGCTACTATTCATTCATTTAATTTCTAAACATTTTAAATTAACTTATAATATTTGCTAATATTATAAGTTAATTTAAAATGTTTAGAAATTTGCTTACTCTAAAAATGTACTAATAAACAAAGGGTTAATTAAAGATTGTAATAGTATAGTATTAAACTACTTTAAAAATAAGACTATCAAATATTTGAAAAATCTATTAGTTTATTAGAATTTTAAAACTTTGGCATTGAGCTATTTTCTCAGAAGATCTCTCTTCAAATATTTTCACCGATTTACAACGTTTCACAACTGAGTTCGAGATGGATCAGTGTGGTTCCGCAGATGCACTAAAAACACCAAAGCAAAATCATCTTACTTAATTGAGCATAAGTAAGATGAAATATACATATTCTATAGCTTTTAACTATAGATAATTTTTTAAATAACTAAAAAAATTCAAGTCCTCGATCTGTTAGGACATCTCAGCTCATATATTACTACATTTACACTTGATGCCTATATAACGGTTAGTCTTACCGTGATCTTACTCACTTACGTGATGAGAATACTTATCTTGAGGTGGGCTTCCCACTTAGATGCTTTCAGCGGTTATCCACTCCATACATAGCTACCCAGCGTTTACCGTTGGCACGATAACTGGTACACCAGAGGTATGTCCTTCTCGGTCCTCTCGTACTAGAGAAGGCTCCTCTCAATATTCTAACGCCTACACCGGATATGGACCGAACTGTCTCACGACGTTCTGAACCCAGCTCGCGTACCGCTTTTATGGGCGAACAGCCCAACCCTTGGGACGTACTACCGCCCCAGGATGCGATGAGCCGACATCGAGGTGCCAAACCTCCCCGTCGATGTGAACTCTTGGGGGAGATCAGCCTGTTATCCCTAGAGTAACTTTTATCCGTTGAGTGACGGCCTTTCCACTCAGCACCGTCAGATCACTAAGACCGACTTTCGTCCCTGCTTGACTTGTAAGTCTCACAGTCAAGCTTCCTTTTGCCTTTACACTCTAGATACGATTTCTACCCGTTCAGAGGAAACCTTTGTGCGCCTCCGTTACCGTTTGGGAGGCGACCGCCCCAGTCAAACTGCCCGCCTGAAACTGTTCTTTTACCAGATAATGGTAAAAGTTAGAAATCTAACATCATAGGGGTGGTATCTCACTAATGGCTCCAGTATTTCCGCAAAAATCTTTCTAAGCCTCCCACCTATACTGCGCAAATAAAGTCCAATTTCAATTTCAAGTTACAGTAAAGCTTCATAGGGTCTTTCTGTCCAGGTGCAGGTAGTCCGCATCTTCACAGACAAGTCTATTTCACCGAGCCCCTCTCCGAGACAGTATCCAAATCATTACGCCTTTCGTGCGGGTCGGAACTTACCCGACAAGGAATTTCGCTACCTTAGGACCGTTATAGTTACGGCCGCCGTTCACCAGGGCTTCAGTTACTAGCGTCGCTATTGCTAACCAGCGTCTTTAACCTTCTGGCACTGGGCAGGCGTCAGCCCCCATACATCGTCTTACGACTTAGCGGAGACCTGTGTTTTTGATAAACAGTTGCTTGGATCTTGTTATTGCAACCTTAATAATAAGGCACTCCTTTTCCCGAAGTTACGGAGTTATTTTGCCGAGTTCCTTAGAGAGAGTTATCTCGCGCCCCTTAGTATACTCTACCTACCCACCTGTGTCGGTTATGGTACAGGCATTATTTATTTTAGATAGTGCGAGCTTTTCTTGGAAGTATGACATAGCTTGCTCCAACGCCTTAACGTTTCGTATTCATGTCTTAGTTCAATAGTACGTTTTCACCGTACACACCTAAACATTTAAACCGGAATACCAATCTCCGGCCAAGTTAGCCTTCTCCGTCCTTCGATATCAATAAATAATGGTACAGGAATATTAACCTGTTGTCCATCGACTACACTTTTCAGTCTCGCCTTAGGTCCTGACTTACCCTCCGCGGACGAGCCTTCCGGAGGAAACCTTGGGTTTTCGGGGTATAGGATTCTCACCTATATTTTCGCTACTCAAGCCGACATTCTCACTTCTGTGTCGTCCATATCCGCTTACGCTAATACTTCAACCTAAAACAGAACGCTCCCCTACCGATATATTTGAATATATCGCACAGTTTCGGCAAATTACTTAGTCCCGTACATTTTCGGCGCAGGTTTACTCGATCAGTGAGCTATTACGCACTCTTTAAAGGATTGCTGCTTCTAAGCAAACCTCCTGATTGTTTATGCACTCCCACCTCCTTTATCACTTAGTAATTATTTAAGGGCCTTAACTGGTGCTCTGGGCTGTTTCCCTCTTGACAATGAAGCTTATCCCCCACAGTCTCACTGATAAACTTTACATTTAGTATTCTTAGTTTGCAACGATTTGGTACCGAATTACCAGCCCGCATACGTAACAGTGCTTTACCCCTAAATTATAACATTTACCGCTGCGCCAAAACGCATTTCGGGGAGAACCAGCTAGCTCCGAATTCGATTGGCATTTCACCCCTAACCACAGTTCATCCGCTGATTTTTCAACATCAGTCGGTTCGGTCCTCCACTTAGTATTACCTAAGCTTCAACCTGACCATGGTTAGATCATCCGGGTTCGGGTCTATAATTAGAGACTAACGCCCTATTCAGGCTCGCTTTCACTATGGCTCCAACATTAACATGTTTTAACCTGCCACTAACTATAAGTCGCCGGCTCATTCTTCAACAGGCACGCAGTTAGACATTTTAGTTGTCCTCCTACTGATTGTAAGTTTATGGTTTCATGTTCTTTTCACTCCCCTCCCGGGGTTCTTTTCACCTTTCCCTCACGGTACTTTTTCACTATCGGTCATTCAGTAATATTTAGCCTTACGAGGTGGTCCTCGCAGATTCACACGGAATTTCACGTGCTCCATGCTACTTGGGAATTAACCTTGATTGTTTCAATTTTCGATTACAAGACTATCACTTTCTATGGTTAAGTATTCCAACTTATTCATCTAATTGTTCCATTTAATCATTTTTTGGTTATCCCACTACCCTTACATAAAAATATATATCTAAGTTTAGGCTTTTCCCGTTTCGCTCGCCGCTACTTAGAGAATCGTTTTTACTTTCTTTTCCTCTAGGTACTAAGATGTTTCAGTTCCCTAGGTTCGCTCTTTCTTATTTATATATTCAATAAGAAGTTTTCAAGTTTCCTCATTCGGAGACCTCCGGATCATAGCTTGTTTCCAGCTCCCCGAAGCGTTTCGTCGGTAACCACGTCCTTCATCGCTTCTGAATGCCAAGGCATCCCCCATAAACTCTTAGTTCCTTGAATTTAAAACAATTGATTATTATCTACTTGATAATAAATTTTGGAGGTAAGCGGATTCGAACCGCTGACAACCGCCTTGCAAAGGCGGTGCTCTACCAACTGAGCTATACCCCCGCTGGGCCATTCTGGATTTGAACCAGAGACCTCACCCTTATCAGGGGTGCGCTCTAACCAACTGAGCTAATAGCCCTAAAGTAAAAATTTCTATTTAAAATAAAATTAAAAGGAGGTGATCCAACCGCACCTTCCAGTACGGTTACCTTGTTACGACTTCACCCCAGTCACTAATTCTACCTTAGGCGTCCCCCTCCAAAAAGGTTAGAGTAACGACTTCGGGTATAACCAGCTTCCATGGTGTGACGGGCGGTGTGTACAAGGCCCGGGAACGAATTCACCGCTGTGTAGCTGACCAGCGATTACTAGCGATTCCAGCTTCATGCAGGCGAGTTGCAGCCTACAATCCGAACTTAGAACGAGTTTATAGATTAGCTAATCCTCGCGGATTTGCAACTCATTGTCTCGCCCATTGTAGCACGTGTGTAGCCCAGGGTGTAAGGGGCATGCTGACTTGACGTCATCCCCGCCTTCCTCCGGTTTATAACCGGCAGTCTTTCTAGAGTTCCAAAAGGCAACTAAAAATAAGGGTTGCGCTCGTTGCGGGACTTAACCCAACATCTCACGACACGAGCTGACGACAGCCATGCACCACCTGTGTATACGTTCCAAAAGGCACTTTTTTCTTTCAAAAAAATTCGTATCATGTCAAACCCTGGTAAGGTTCTTCGCGTTGCATCGAATTAAACCACATGCTCCACCGCTTGTGCGGGCCCCCGTCAATTCCTTTGAGTTTCACTCTTGCGAGCATACTTCCCAGGCGGGATACTTAACGCGTTAGCTTTGGTACTGCACAGGTTAATCTGTTCAACACCTAGTATCCATTGTTTACAGCTAGGACTACTGGGGTATCTAATCCCATTTGCTACCCTAGCTTTCGTCTCTGAGTGTCAGTAATAGCCCAGTAAAGTGCCTTCGCCATCGGTGTTCTTTCCAATCTCTACGCATTTCACCGCTCCACTGGAAATTCCCTTTACCTCTACTATACTCTAGCTCAATAGTTTCGACTGCAAGTTTGAAGTTGAGCTTCAAGATTTAACAGTTGACTTACTGTGCCACCTACAGACGCTTTACGCCCAGTGATTCCGGATAACACTTGCATCCTCCGTCTTACCGCGGCTGCTGGCACGGAGTTAGCCGATGCTTATTCTTCAGGTACACGTCATTTATTCCTCCCTGAAAAAAGAGGTTTACAACCCATAGGCATTCATCCCTCACGCGGTATTGCTCCGTCAGGCTTTCGCCCATTGCGGAAAATTCCCTACTGCTGCCTCCCGCAGGAGTCTGGACCGTGTCTCAGTTCCAGTGTGTCTGATCGTCCTCTCAAACCAGATACTGATCGTCGCCTTGGTAGGCCATTACCCTACCAACAAGCTAATCAGCCGCAAGCTTCTCTTTAGGCGAAAAAATTTCGTTTCACTAAAAAGCATATGGGGTATTAGCAATCGTTTCCAATTGTTGTCCCCCTCCTAAAGGTAAATTCTTACGTGTTACTCACCCGTCCGCCACTTGAGTTAAAAAACTCTCGTACGACTTGCATGTATAAGGCATACCGCCAGCGTTCATCCTGAGCCAGGATCAAACTCTCTTAAAATATCCTTGATTTTTTTAATAAATAATTTATATACTGATTGATCTCAACTGTAAATTTACTTAGAACAACAACTGAAATTAAAACAGTTTATTTATTTAACAAAAACTTTAATAAATAAAATCATGTAAAAAAACAATTCTTTAAAATATTTTACAAAGATATGGAAGTAAACCAAAAATCGATCTTTAAATTTACTAATTCAGTAAAGACAGTCATCGTATTAGAAAATTTAATTATAACTTATATTCTAATATGATGGATGTCTCTATCAAACAGATGTTATATACATATATTAACAGTATAACTATTAATATATGTATATGAATAGTTAAATCAAGCTTTTATATTATAATAATTGCAAAACAATTGCACGGAATAACCATGTTGCACCTTTGAATAAACCAGGATTAACATTACTTGTGGAAGGATTTAATGCTTTAACACAAATAATAGAAGGTAGGTTTAAAAAGATTGAAGTTACTCATTACTTTAATCCTGAAACGGGATTGAATGTATTCTTTAATAGAGATAATAATAAATTTATTAGTGGTTGGTTATTAAAAGACGATCAATTGAATAATATGCTAAATCGAGGAGCCTTATAAATGAAAAAATTTGTTGATAAAAAGATTAGTGGAATAGAATTTTCTGACCAATTTTTTCAAATGTGGAAATCAGATCGTGACAAAACTTATAATTCAGAAGAATTAGTTTACATAACAGAAAATTTCAAATTAACAGAAATAGCTGGGTTTTCATCTTTAATCTCAGACTTATTCCTTGACTGCGAATTATTTGAAGCTGACCTATTGTTAAGAGAGGATTATGAAATATCCGAAGAAGAATTAAGAAATTGTGTGAAAAAAACTTTGTTAGAAATAAAAGATCGTTATCCTTAAGTAAAGAATGGGAAGGATGGGAGGAATCTTTTTAATCTTCCTCCATCTTCACCCATTACCTGCTCAACCTATTTAGTAGTCTTAAATCAGCTATTAGGGACCTCTCAGAGCATATTTGACTGATACCTTCTACAAAAATATTTGAAGGAAGAGTGGAAAAATTTCTCACTCTTCTTAGGTATTTTATTTTTAATCTTTGTTAGAAAATACGTATATTTTAAGCAATTAAAATTAAGATTAATTTTGTTTATATGTATAGATTAAAAAAAATAGAAGTACCTTAAAAAGTCTCTTTTCATCTATATAGCTTTTAAAGTACTGGTAATTTATATTAGATTAAAAAGTTTTTTTAGATTTAGATTTAGATTATTGAACCGATTAATATGATAATCCAAGGCTGCGTGTTGTTTCAGCACCTAAGTAAACTCTAACACTTAAAAAATCTGTAGGACAAGCTGTTTCACAACGCTTACAACCTACACAATCTTCAATTCTAGGAGATGAAGCGATTTGAGACGCTTTACACCCGTCCCAGGGTACCATCTCTAGGACATCTGTTGGGCAGGCACGAACACACTGTGTACAGCCGATACAGGTGTCGTATATTTTTACGGTATGCGACATCAGTTATTCAATTATACTTATACTTATATAGTGTGGCATTTTATTCGTGAATGGCTAATACTGTTATATTATCTAAGTAATAATCGCTTAATGCTATTGACGTGATAATCTTTGAACTTGTTGAATGGCTAATCGACCAATATTAAATAATGCCCAAGATGCTGCAACTAATAAAGGAGCGCCAATAATTAATAAACGAGTATCCATCTTTTTTGTCGTTAATAAAAATAAGATTATATACCGTACTGAAAATCTATAAATTTTAATTTTCCATAGAACCAGTTAATATGAATTCTGTATCAGAATAAAATTTATTTAATCAGTCCGTTAACACTAATTATAAGCTAAATTATTAAATATAAAAAAATAAAATTCATATTTTCGGCATATTAAAAATAATTATACACTAAAAAATAAATAAATAAATAAAAATTTATTCAATATAAGATATGTTCATTTATAGTAAAAATGGTTAATACTTGACATATTTTTTTTGATATAGTACAATTTTGCTAAACAAATTAATAAAAAATTTCGTCTATGGAACCATTTAAAACATATGAAATAATGGTATTATTAACTGATGAATTTACTAATACTGAATTAAAAAATTGGGCTTTTGATTATATAAAAACTTTAAGAACATTTAAGGCTGGCGATATTTCCGTAATTTCAAGAGGGAAACGTCCATTGTCATATTTAGTTTTCAAAAATTCACAGGGCCATTTTCTTCAGTTCAAATTCACAACGATTCCTAAATATGTTAAAACATATTTTGAATCATTAGAAAAAGATGACAAAGTACTTCGAGCAATATTATTTTTAGTTAAATAATTAAAAATTTAAAATAAGTCTTTAAATAAGCCTTCAGAAACTTTGTGAGCCTCTGAAGGCTTATCTAAAGACTTATTTTAAAATTATAATAAAATTTTTAGTTTTAGTTTGTTAACTATCACTGTAATAAAAACCAAAAAAAAGCAATAAATTAGTTAATAACATAACTAATTTATTGCTTTTTTTTGGTTTTTATTATAATGTCTAATGAGCAATGAAAGTTAACATTGTGAAAAAATATTCATGAACTTACTAATAAATTATGTTTGAACGATTTACAGAAGGCGCAATCAAAGTGATTATGTTATCCCAAGAAGAAGCAAGAAGAATGGGACATAACTTTGTAGGAACAGAACAGCTACTGCTTGGGGTTATTGGTCAACGTCACGGAATTGGTGCAAAAGCCTTAAAAAAAATGAAAGTTTCATTGAAAAAGGCACGAAAAGAAATTGAAATGTATATTGGTCGTGGAACAGGATTTGTTGCTTCTGAAATTCCTTTTACTCCAAGAGCAAAACGAGTTTTAGAAATGGCAGTTAATGAAGGTAAAGATTTAGGACAAAATTTTGTTGGTACAGAACATATTTTATTAGCTTTATTGGCTGAGACGGATGGAGTAGCAATGCGTACTTTAGATAAATTAGCAGTTGATACAGCAAAATTACGTGATCTAATTTTTAATTCAATTGAAGAAACCCAAGAAGAAATACTACGTCCCCTTACTCAAACAGAAAAATTTTTATTGGAACGTGAGCGTAAAGGTAGTCTTACTCCAACTTTAGATGAATTTTCTGATAATGTTACAAAAGAAGCAATTGAAGGGAAATTGGATCCTGTTATTGGAAGAGAAAAAGAAATTAATGATTTGATAACGATTTTAGCTAGACGAACAAAAAATAATCCGGTTTTAATTGGAGAACCAGGAGTTGGGAAAACAGCAGTAGTAGAAGGTTTAGCTCAATTAATTTTAAATGAAAACGTACCTGACTTTTTGGATGGAACCTTAGTTACAGCATTAGATTTAGGCTCAATTCTTGCTGGAACAAAGTATCGAGGAGAATTTGAAGAAAGATTAAAACGAATTGTAGAAGAAGTTCAAAATGATAGTTCTGTTGTTATTGTTATTGATGAAATTCATACATTAGTAGGAGCAGGTGCTGCTGAAGGAGCTGTTGACGCTGCCAATATTTTAAAACCAGCTTTAGCACGTGGGAAATTTAAATGTATTGGTGCAACTACGAAAGATGAATATCGAAAGTATATTGAACGAGATCCAGCATTAGAACGACGCTTTCAATCTGTTGCAGTAGAAGAGCCAAGTATTGAAACAGCAATTGAAATATTACATGGGTTAAAACAAAAATTTGAACAGCATCACACATTAAGTTATGAAAGAAAAGCAGTTGAACAAGCTGTAATTCTTGCCGATAAATATATTCCAGATCGTTTTTTACCAGATAAAGCAATTGATGTTCTGGATGAAGCCGGGGCTCGTGTTCGATTAGAAAATCGAAGATTACCAGAAGGACTACGTTGTTTAATGAGTGAATTAAAAGCTGTAATTAAAGAAAAAGAAAGTGCAATGAGAAGCCATAATTTTCCTTTGGCCGAAAATCAATTCGATCGCGAAATGGAAGTTCGAACACATATTCGAATTATGAAGCAATCCTTATTAGCAGATGAAATGAGAGGATTTATTCGAAAAGAAATTGATAAAGTTATAGATAATGATGTTGCTAATGTTGTTTCAAATTGGACAGGAGTTCCAGTAAATAAAATTACGGATTCTGAATCTAAGCGTTTATTGGAAATGGAAAATATTTTACACGAACGGATTATTGGACAATCGCCAGCTGTAACAGCAGTTGCAAACGCAATTAGAAGAGCAAGAGTCGGATTACGAAATCCAAATCGTCCAATTGCAAGTTTTATTTTTGCAGGACCAACCGGAGTAGGAAAAACTGAATTAACAAAAGCGGTTTCCGAATATATGTTTGATGACGAAGATAGTATGTATCGATTAGATATGTCAGAATATATGGAAAAACATACGGTTGCAAAATTAATCGGTTCTCCACCTGGTTATGTTGGTTATAGTGAAGGAGGTCAACTAACAGAATTTGTTAGAGGAAAACCTTATTCAGTTGTCTTATTAGATGAAGTTGAAAAAGCACATCCTGATGTATTTAATTTATTATTGCAAATTTTAGATGATGGTAGATTGACGGATTCTCAAGGGCGCGTTATTAATTTTACAAACACATTAATTGTTATGACAACTAATTTAGGTGCAAAAATTATTGAACGTGAAAGTGGAATTAAATCAAAAGAAGATTCTAGATCTTCAGGTCTAAAATTAATGATTAATGATGATCCGTTTGGTAATTGGGAACCTGAATTAGAACAAGAAAAAGATAATGAAGTAATTCAAAAAACTAATAAATTGGTAAGAGATGAATTAAAAAATTTCTTCCGTCCCGAATTCTTAAATCGAATCGATGATATTATCGTATTTAGTCATTTGTCAAAACATGATATTTGGGATATTTCGAAAATTATGATTCAACAATTAATTGATCGAATACAAGAGCGAGGTATTACATTAAAAGTTACTGAGCCTGTAAGAGCTTTATTAGTCGAAGAAGGAAATGATCCACTTTACGGTGCTCGCCCTTTACGTCGTGTTATTATGCATTATTTAGAAGACAAATTAGCTGAACAATGTTTATCAGCGGAATTGAAACCAGGTACTGAAATTGTGGTGCAAAGAAAAACATTAAAACAATTAAAAGATGAACATAAACAAAATGAACAAATAAAAGAATTAAAAACTATATTAAATAGTGCTATCATCACTTCAACTTCAGATAAAACAGAACGAAAACTAAGAATTAATAGTTTATTTAATTCGCCAATTGAGAATAAGAAGTTAGACATTTCCAATGATGTTACTGGAGAATTAAAAAAGGCAAAAAGTTTCAGGGATACACGAAATCAATTTGATTATTTAGATCAACAATACGAGAATCCATTTGGAATTCCAGATGATGAAACGTACACTGATCAACTTGATATTCAAATTCATAAATATAATACAGATAAAACTGGTGGTAATAGGGAGCGAATTTTGCCTGTAAAAAGTGAGGAATTCGCCATCAAAAGTTAGTGCCCAGACACCCGAGGTTAGTCCCGAAACACCAAAAATGAGTTCTCGGACAAAAGATATTCTTACTATATGCTTTTGGGTAATTGTTTGTACAAGCAAACATAGGAAACTTTTCTTACTGGGCTATGTTATTTATAAAGCGTTAATCGAGGAAGATCCTAATTCGTTAATCGAGGAAGATCCTGATTCTGCGTTTCGATAAAATTTTACTTTAACCAATAAAATAATTAAAATTATTATTATTGGTTAAAGTAAGAATAATTCTACACGATAACGATTTTATAAGGAGGTATTTCTTGATGGTCTTTGGATCAAAGATCGATCGCGTATTTATGATCTAATTTGTGGTATAAATGCGAGTATCTGTGGTGATTTGAAGAAACAGAAAAAAATAAAAAGATCGTTAAAAATAGTGGTGAGGATAGAACATGTTTATTTATACAAAAATTCTTTAATCTTTTTAAGAAATATCATAAATATGTAATCATTCTTGAAATATAAATTTTTCAACGTGGCAGTATAAAAATTACTACTTTTTGCAGTCATCCTACATTAACCAAGTTATAGGCTACTGTGAATTATCCATATTTGATCCTAAACAATCATATACCTTGACTGTAAATGAATTTCACGATTCCATTTAAAAAATTTATTTAGAAATTCAAAATTTGCTGAATATAGAAGGAGGCGATATCCAGATTCGAACTGGAGAATAGAAGATTTGCAATCTACTGCCTTACCACTTGGCGATATCGCCTAATAACCAATATATGACAAATATTCTATCATATATTGGTTATTAAATACAAACTTGAATTGATTAGTTTTTATTTCGGGTCGATAAGCACCACAGAAGAAACGCCGGGTGTTAAATCTAACTTCATAATACTCTCGACTAGAGTTGGATATTCTTCCATATTATAAGAAATTTCCACAAACCGACAATGTTGTCGAACTTCAAAATGTTCACGGGAATCTTTATCTACGTGCGGTGATCGTAAAATACAATAGATTCGTTTTTGAGTCGGTAATTGAACTGTAGATCTCTTTCGATTTTCTGGAGAAATTATGTAAACAGTATCTATAACTTGTAACGCCGCTGAAATTATATCGCACTGTTGATAACCCCATAGTTTGACACGTAGTCTTGTATGGCTTTCTTCGGTTAGTTTAAATGTCATAAACGTTTTTTTTTTTTTTTAATAATTATTCAACAATTTTTGAAACTACACCAGCTCCAATAGTACGACCACCTTCTCTGATGGCAAATCTCATACCTGCTTCAATTGCAACTGGATAAATTAATTCTGCAGTCATTTTAATTCGATCACCAGGCATTACCATTTCTACGGTAGACCCATCATCTGCTGTAAATTTTGTAATAGCACCTGTTACATCAGTAGTTCGAACATAAAATTGTGGACGATAACCAGTAAAGAATGGCGTATGACGACCACCTTCATCTTTTGTTAACACATAAACTTCCGATTCGAAACTTGTATGCGGAGTAATAGTTCCGGGTTGAGCTAAAACCATACCTCGTTCAATATCTTCACGTGTTGTTCCTCGTAATAATATTCCAACATTATCACCTGCAAAACCTTCGTCTAATGTTTTTTGGAACATTTCAATTCCAGTAATAGTTGTTGTTTGAGTTTCTGCAATACCAACAATTTCAACGTTATCGCCTACTTTTACAATACCACGCTCAATTCGACCTGTGGCTACGGTACCACGTCCAGTAATTGAAAAAACATCTTCAATTGCCATTAAGAAAGTTTTTTCCGTATCACGTTCTGGTGTTGGAATATACTCATCAACAGCATCCATTAAAGCATAAATTTTATCAACCCATGGATTATCACCTCGACGGATTTCAGGATTAGCCGAAATGGCTTCAATAGCTTGTAAAGCTGAGCCCGGACAAATTGGAATATCATCACCTGGGAAATCATAAGCAGAGAGTAATTCTCGGACTTCTAATTCTACTAATTCTAATAATTCTTCATCATCAACTTGATCTTCTTTGTTTAAAAAGACAACAATATCTGGAACTCCGACTTGTTTTGATAATAAAATATGTTCACGTGTTTGTGGCATGGGTCCATCAGCAGCAGAAACTACCAAAATTGCACCATCCATTTGAGCTGCGCCTGTAATCATATTTTTTACATAATCAGCATGACCTGGGCAATCTACATGGGCGTAGTGACGAGTAGCAGTTTCATATTCAACGTGAGCTGTATTAATTGTAATACCACGAGCACGTTCCTCTGGTGCTCCATCAATATCAGAATAATCTTTTAGTTCACTATTTCCTTCCAATGATAATGTTGCTGTAATTGCTGCCGTTAAAGTTGTTTTTCCATGATCTACATGTCCAATTGTTCCAATATTTACATGCGGTTTTGTACGTTCAAATTTTTCACGTGCCATAAGTTTAAGTTTATTATTATTAAATAAGTTTTTTATTATTTTGAGGCTTTTAGCGAGAAGAGAAACTCAAAAAAAATTAATAACGGAAATGCGCAAACGCTTTATTAGCTTCTGCCATTCTATGAGTTTCTTCTTTTTTCTTAATTGTGCTACCAATTTCATTTGATGTATCAATAATTTCATTTGCTAATTTAATTGCCATTGATCTACCTACACGTTGATGAGCATATTGAATAATCCATCGTAATGAAAGGTTAGTCGCTCTAAAAGCATTTACTTCAATTGGAACTTGATAAGTTGAACCGCCAACTCTTCGAGCTTTCACTTCGACTAATGGGCTAGCTTTTTGTATAGCTTTTTCAAAAACAATTAAAGGATCTTGTTCAGTTTTTTTCTGTATTATTTCAAAAGCTTGATATACGACTTTTTTTGCAATTGTTTTTTTACCTGATTTTAAAATTCGAGAAATTAATAAACTTACAAGATAACTATTGTATAAAGAATCTGGTTGAGGTAACCGTTTTTTTGAAATATTTCGACGAGACATAATTATTTATAAAATATTTAAATTAAAATTTTTCTATTTATCACCTTTTGGTTTTTTCACACCATATTTTGATCGTCCTTGAGTTCGGTCTTTTACACCCCCTGTATCTAAAGCACCACGAATAATATGATAACGAACCCCTGGTAAATCTTTAACTCGACCACCTCGAATTAAAACAACAGAATGTTCTTGTAAATTATGTCCAATTCCAGGAATATAAGCTGTAACTTCAAAACCTGATGTTAGACGAACACGTGCAACTTTTCTAATTGCTGAATTCGGTTTTTTAGGAGTTGTAGTATAAACACGTGTGCAAACTCCCCTCCGTTGTGGACATTTGATTAAAGCCGGAGATTTAGTTTTTTTTTTCAGTTGAATACGTCTTGAACGAACTAATTGTTGTATTGTAGGCATATTGTTCAGTTTTTGAATTAAAATATAATTTCCTTATTAGGTGATTGAATCAAATTGATACTTTTTCATAAATTTTTCTACACGACCTTCACTGTCAACAAGTACTAAAGAATCTGTATAAAAAGGATGATTTGCTAACCAAATATCAATTTGTAATTCTTGCTTTGTTGATCCAATTAAACATAAAGGTTTTCCGTCACATACAATGGAAGTATTCGTAAACCAATTTGGATGAATGTTAGATTTGGGCATATTATTTATTAAATTAGTATAAAATTATCGTTTTGAATATTGTGGAGCTTTTCTAGCTTTTCGTAATCCATATTTTTTTCTTTCTTTAATACGTGCATCACGTGTTAAAAATCCATGTGGCTTTAAAATGGAACGATTAGTCGGTTCGAATTTACATAATAATCTAGCAACTCCTAACTGAATCGCTTCGGTTTGACCTGTAAGACCTCCACCTTTTACTATTGCAATCATATCAAATTGTTCTTCCAATTGCAATTTTTTTAGAGGATCTTTAATTGTATCTATATGGTTAGCATTATATTGTAAATATTTTTCACCTGGAATGTTATTAATAATTAAATCACCTTTTCCAGGTTTTAGAAAAACACGTGCAATTGATTGTTTTCTTTTACCAACACCCATATTTGATTTTTGAAAAAGTAAGTTCATTTTTGAATTCATTAGTTTTAGATGTATATTAATAGTATTAATAGAGAATAATTTACGTAAGAGCTAAAAACTTAATGTTTTTAAATCACTGGTGTTTAAATCTAATTTAATAGGATTTTGCGCCGAATGGGGATGATTTTCTCCGGAATAGATATTTAATCTTCTGATTAATCGTTTAGCATTAGTAGGAGATAACATACCTTTAATTGCATGTTCAATAGTAAATTCTGGAAGAGAATCTGCTGCAGCCCGAATTTTTAACGAATGCCCTGGTCGACCAGGTTTATTTACAATAAAATGTTTACTTTTTTTATTTATAATAACTGAATCAGCATTTATTAAAACAACATAATCCCCAATATCCGTTGCAGGATAATAATGAGGTTTTAATTTTCCTTTTAATAAAGTAGCAACAATTGTGGCTAAACGACCCAAATGTTGATCCTGGCAATCAATTATAAACCAATTTCGAGTTTCATATTGTAAATTTGGTAAAAAGGTTTTATTTAATGAATTCATAAATGTAGTTTTAATTAGTAATTAAATGATTAAAATAAATTAATTATTAGTAGCATCTTTTTTAAGAATAATATTTAATTTATTTTTTAATGTTGAAAAAACTTCATCAGCCGATTTTCGACCAAAATTTTTAAGTTCTTGTAATTGATCAGGAGAGTATTGTAACAAATCTCCAACTGTATTTATTTTTGCTTTTTTTAAACAATTATAGGAACGAACTGATAATTGAAGTTCTTCAATTGCAATATTTGTATATGGTTCAATCGTTAATTTTCTATTACTTGAAGTTTTTTTAGTAGTTTCTTTAGTATTTTGAGTTTTTAATAATGAATTGAAACAATTTATAGTTATCTGACAAGCTTTTTTAAGAGCCTCTATTGGTTCAATACTTCCATTTGTCCAAATTTCAAGAATTAATCTTTCACTTATTGAATTATCAGCATCATAAAGATTTTCGATCTTAAAATTGACTTTTTGAACAGGCATAAAAATACTATCAATTTGTAAAAAATTTTTATTTTCATCATTAAACAATTGTGAAGCTAATTTATAGCCAATTCCATGTTCAATTTTAAATTCAAGTTCTAAATTGATAGATGTTGAAATTGTTGCTATATAGTGATTCGGATTGACAATTTGTATGCCTGACGGTAAATCAATTAAATCGGCCGTTAATACTAATGGACCTTGTACTTTTAAACGACCAAACTTAATTTCCGTTGTATCACTTTTAATTACAATACCTTTAAGATTTAATAATATCTCAAGAATATCCTCGCGAACACCAGGAATTGTTGCGAATTCATGTCGAATTCCAACAATTCGAACTGCTGAAATTGCCGTTCCACCTATTTCGCCTAATAATACTCTTCGCAATTGATTCCCAATAGTTATTCCTTGGCCTAATTTTAATTTATCGATTAAAAATTGTCCATAATAACCACCCGACTGAAGTTTTTCTGATTTTAAAGGCTTGAAATATAAATCATTCATCGTAAAATAATATTTAGTTAAATTTTAAGAATTTAAACACGACGTTTTTTAGGAGGTCGACATCCATTATGCGGTACTGCTGTTATATCTTCTATTGAAATAATATCAAAACCAGCAGATTCAATGGCTCTTATAGCTGTCTCACGACCTGAACCTTGTCCTTTAATTAATATATGAACATTTTTTATACCACTATTAACGGCTTCAAGTGCTGCTTTTTCTGCAGCCGTTTGAGCTGCAAAAGGAGTACTCTTTCGAGCTCCTTTAAAACCTGAACTTCCAGCTGAAGCCCATGAAACTGTATCACCAGCTAAAGTTGTAATGGTTACAATAGTATTATTAAAAGTGGATTGAATATGAACAATTCCTCTAATAAAATTATTTTTATCTTTTTTATGTATTTGAATCATATTAAATTAATAGTTCAATTAATTTTTTTAAGTATTAATGTAATTTCTTATTTTTTCTTGTTTGTAACAGTTTTTTTACTACCTCTTCGTGCTCGTGCATTTGTTCGAGTACGTTGACCTCTAACAGGAAGACTAGCTCGATGACGTTTTCCTCGATGACAATTGATTTCGTTTAATCGTTTAATATTTAAACCATTAAATCTTCGTAAGTCCCCTTCTAATTTTAATTCGAGATCAGGGTCTTCAATTGCTTGTCTTAAAGCAATAGTTTCATCTGTTGTTAAATCTTGGGTTCTTTTTTCAGTTTCAATATTTGCTAATGTGATAATTTTTTTAGCAGAAGTAAGACCAATTCCGTGAATAGCGGTAAGCGCATAAGCAATTCTTTTATTTCGTGGTAAATCAACACCAACTAATCTAACCATTTTTAAAACTCCTTTTTTAAGATTATCCTTGACGTTGTTTATGTTTCGGATTTGAACAAATTACTAGTATTTTTCCATGACGTTTAATAATCCGACACTTATCACACATTTTTTTAACTGATGGACGAACTTTCATTTTAAATTATTATTATGATTTATATATTTTTTTTGTAAATATTAGAGAATATAATTTCTTCAACTTCTTTTGTAATGTCAACTAAAACACCACCCATAATTAACAAAGACGTTGTACTTAATCCATTTAAATTAGGAATTTTTATTATAAATTCAATTAAATTGGGTAATGTAGCTAATAGAGCCAACATCAACGCCCCCAATAATGTTAAGCGATTCATTACTTTTTTTAGATAAAAATTAGTCTGAATTCCCGGCCGAATTCCTGGTATTGCAACCGCCATTTTTTGTAATTGATCAGCAATATCTTTTGGATTTAATACAATAGTTGAATAAAATTCGCTAAATAGTAATATTAAACTAAAATAAAGAATCCAATATCCAATTTTTGATAATACACCCAAATTAGGAAAATTAAATGCAGAAAATATACCAAAATTATTAATTAAATAACTTGGAAAAACTAAAATGGTTGTTGTCAATATAATTGGCATTACTCCAGCTTGATTTAATTTAAGCGGTATATAATTAGCAATTACAGGAAGTTTACTTTTAACTACCGTATTTAATTCTTTTGATGATGTAAGTTGAATTGGTCGAGACCCTTCCTGTAATAGGACAATTCCATATAACGAAACAAGCAATAAACTACCAATAATAATTAAAGATTGAATTGGTAAATTTTGATCTATTAAAACTTTGGAAAACTTTGGAAAATTGGAAATAATATTAATATAAATAAGTAATGAAGCACCATTACCAAGACCATATTCTGTTACTAATTCACTTAGCCATAATACAACCATAGCGCCTGTAGTTAATGAAATAGCAATTCCTAACAATAACTGAATGTTCCAATCGAATAAAAATTCTCTTAAATAAATTCCAATACCAATACTTTGAATTAGTGCCCAAACTAATGTAATAATCCTTGTTAAACGGCTTAAATATCTACGAGAGCTTAAATCTCCTTCTTTTTGTAATTTTGAAAGAGACGGGGAAAATGCAGTTAATAATTGAAGAAAAATGGATGCATTGATATAAGGAAGAATATTTAATGTAAATAAACCTATTACAAAAGTGTCTTTTCCCGCGAAAGTGTTTACAATATTCTGCGCAAATTGAGTTTTCTGTAAAGATAAAGCTAAATCAACATGATTAATTCCAGGAATTGGTAAAAAACTACCAACTCTAATGATTAAAATAGTTAGTAAAGTAATTACTAAACGTTGTAAAATAATACGGGAAGTTGTATTATTTATTAAATTTATATTCTTCATTAACTTGATAGATCAATTATAGTAAGATTTTTTATTGTAATGTTAAATTGCGTTTCTTTGCCACTTCGGATTTTGTTGTTAATTGATTCAAGCCAAAACTTGTTGCACGAGCATTATTTAATAGATTATTTGAACCTAATTGTTTTGCAATTACGTTTTTAACACCTGCTACTTCTAAAACAATTCTTACAGCTCCTCCTGCAATAACACCTGAACCTTCTGGAGCTGGTCTCATAATAATTTTACAGGCACCAAATTCACCAATTGTATCATGTGGAATACTTGATGATTTTGTTAGAGGAAAAGTTATTAAATTTTTTCTTGCATCGGTTTTTGCTTTTTTAAATGCATTTACTACATCATCAGCTTTCGCAACACCTATCCCAACTTTTCCCTGACCATCTCCAATTACAACAATACCACGGAAACTTAATTTTTTACCACCTTTTGTAACTTTTGAAACTCTACTAATTTTAATTAGTCGTTCTATAAATTTTGGTTCCTGTAATTGTTTATTACGTCGAAAATTTTTTTTCGGTTTGTTTGACTGTATTCGATCAATATTCATAAAAATTTTTGTTTTGGTTTTAGTACATTTTTTCTATTGGAAATTAAAACTCGAGCCCACCTGCTCGAGCCCCATCAGCTAACGCTTTAACACGACCATGATATAAATATGGGCCTCGATCAAAAACAATTTTTTTAATATTTTTTTTCAAACTTAGTTCTGCTAACTTTTTTCCTATTATTTCTGAAGCTTCACATGTTCGACCATTTTTAATTTCTAATTTTATATTACGATCTAAAGTTGAACAAGAAACAAGAGTTTTAGATGTTGTATCATCAATAATTTGAGCATAAATGTTTTCATTTGAACGATAAACAGATAATCTAGGTCTCTCAATTGTTCCTTTAATTTTTCCTCGTAATTTATTACGTTTAAGAATTTTATACTTATTAAATTTTAAACGTCTATTTTTATTTTTTAACTTTAACAAAATTTGTTTTGAGAATTTCATAATTTGAATTTTTAAAATTAATGAATAAAATCTAATATATCTTTTGACAAAAAAATGAATTAAATTATTTACCAGATTTTCCTGCTTTTCTAAGAATTTGTTCATCTTTATATAGAATTCCTTTGCCTTTATAAGGCTCGGGAGGTCTCCAAGACCGAACACTCGCAGCATATAATCCTAATAATTCTTTATCACATGATTTTATGTTTATTGTTGTATTTTGAACAACTTCTACTGTGATTGATTGAGGTATTAAAAGTTCAATTGTGTGACTATACCCTAAATTTAAATGAAGTTCTTTTCCTTTGACAGCTCCGCGATAACCAACTCCATTTAAAATTAAAGTAGTTTGAAATTGTTCAGACACTCCAATAATCATATTAGAAATTATAGTTCGATATAAACCATGAAGTGATTTAACCTTTTTTGTATTTTTTTTTGCATGAACTTGTATAGTGTTCTCATTTTCAACGAGTTCAAGCGTTTCTGGAATTGTTGTTTTTAATGTACCATGTGGTCCTTTGACAATAAGTATAGAATCCTTATATGCAATATCGACATTACTTGCAATGGGAATACTTAATCTTCCAATACGTGACATTTGTTAACTCCTTTTTTTACCATATATAACATAGAACTTCGCCCCCAATACCTAGTTCTTTCGCCTTTATATTTGTCATTACTCCTTTCGAAGTAGAAATAATGGCAATACCTAAATTATCAAGAATATTGGGTAAGGTTTTTTTATTTTTATATACTCGTAAACCCGGCTTACTCACTCGTTGTAATTTACTAATTACTGGTTGACGATTTCTTCCAAAATATTTTAATAAAATTAATAAATATTTTTTATTATTTTCTGCATAATCTTCAAAATTTTCAATATATCCTTCATCTTTTAATATTTTAACAATAGCTAAAGACATTTTTGTATGAGGAACTTGAACAACATGATGCTTCACCATATTAGCATTTCTAATTCTTGTTAATAAATCTGAAATATTATCTGTTACCATATTTTTATTTTTCAATTTTTTCAGTTTACTCTTGCGACCAACGTTTCCGTTTTAAATGACGTTTTTTATCCCAAATCTGGCTAATTTCCGAAAATGAATTATATTTTGCATAATAACCAACATCATTTAATGGGAAACGTAAAAATTTAAATAAAATCATACCATTTAAAATCCGATCCATAGTTGTTCGACGATACTTAGGTAAACAATTATCTAAAACAATTGTAATGGTAAATCCTTGCGTTTGATCTACATCATCGTAATCAATTTCTGGAAAGATTAATTGTTCTTGTAATCCGAAAGTAAAATTTCCTGCTTTATCAAAACTTCGTAAGGATAAACCACGAAAATCACGAATTTGTGCGAAAGTAAAAAATATTAATTTAGTTAAAAATGTATACATTTTTTCACCACGTAGTGTAACTGTTAGTCCTAATTCCATATTTTCACGGATTTTAAAACCGGCAATTGCTTTTTTTGACTTTGTAATAATTGGTTTTTGACCTGTAATTTTTTCAAATTCTTCAATACTTTTTTTTAATATATTTGTATTTTGAGCCGTTAAACCAAGTCCTCGATTAATTTGAATTTTTTTAAGCTTTGGTACAGTATGCGGATTATTGAATAATTTTGAACTATTTTTAAGAAGAATGGGTTGAATACCGTTTTTATATTCTTGTTTAATATCATTAAGTAAATTATGAATTTCCGCAATTTCTTCTAGAGAATGTTGATTTAGCATTTTATTATTATTTAATTTAATAATTTAACATTTGAATGATGAATAGGAGCTTCTAGTTGTTTAATTTCACCAACATCATTTTCGGTTCTAGGTTTAATATGTTTAAACTTAAAGTTAATACCTTTAACAATAAGTTTACCAGTTTTTCTATTAATATTTTTTATTTCACCTATTGAATTTTTATACGACCCTGAAATAATTTTTACTTCATCACCAACTTTTACATGTATTTTTTGTGCTTTCATAGTTTATAAAACCTCCGGTGCTAATGATACGATTTTTGATAAATTTTGATCCCGAATTTCTCTAGCTACAGGACCAAATACTCTTGTTCCTCGTGGATTATTTTCAGAATTTACAATTACACTAGCATTATCATCAAATCTAATATACATTCCATCGGATCTACGAATAGTCTTTCGTGTTCGAACAATGACTGCTCGAACAATATCGGAACGTTTAATAGGCATATTTGGAAGAGCTTCTTTAACAACAGCAATAATACTATCACCAATTTTTGCATATTTTTTATTTCCACCTAAAACTCTAATACACATAATTTTTTTTGCACCAGTATTATCTGCGACAGTTAACATTGTTTGAGGATAAATCATAATAATCTTTTTTATGTAATTACAGACGATTTTAAAATAATCTTCACTAATTCCCAGCGTTTTCGTTTACTCAATGGACGACATTCTTTAACTAAAACTTGATCTCCTATCTTACACTGTTCTAAATTATCATGAACTAAATATTTTTTAGTTTTTAGCATTGTTTTGGAGTAAATAGGGTGAAGATATTTATTTTCAATTTTTACAACAATAGTTTTTTGCATTTTCGTACTAACAACGATACCAATTTGTTGTTTAACAGGCATTTAAAACTCCTTAAATTTAATATTGAATTTTCAGTTTAAATGGATTAATTCATTATATTATTTTTATTTATGCTCTTTGTCTAATAATGTTCTTGCGAAAGTTTTTAGCTGAGCTAATTTACGTTTTTTATTTTTTAATTCATGCAATTTATAATTTTGACGTGTTGCTTTTTTAAAACGTAAATCAAAAATTTCTTTTTCGATTTTCACCATTTCGACGTTTATTTCTTCATTTGAAAGTGAAGTAATAGTACTATATTGAGATAATCCCATAACTTATTGAATTCTATTCTTAATAATAAATTTTGTTTTTAATGGTAATTTGTATGAGGCCAAATTTAATGCAGCTTTTGCAACATCTTGAGGTACTGAACTAATTTCAAATAGGATTGTCCCTGGTTTTACTACTGCGACCCAATAATCGACTGCCCCTTTACCAGATCCCATTCGTGATTCGGCAGCTCTAGCTGTTACAGTTTTATCTGGAAATATTCGAATCCACAATTTTGCTCCTCGTTTTGTATAACGAGTAATAGTTCGACGAGCAGCTTCAATCTGTCTCGAAGTTATCCAAGTAGGTTCGAGAGCTTGTAGCCCAAAATCACCGAAACAAATAGTATTTCCTTTTGTTGCTTTTCCTCGCATATTACCACGATGATATTTTCTATATTTTGTTCTTTTTGGACTTAACATAATTTCTATTAGTTTTATAATTTTACAATAAGCTAAATAATAAGAAGATTTTTTATGTTTTTAAAATTTCATTTTTGAATAACCAAACTTTAATTCCTAATACTCCATAAATTGTATTCGCTTCTCGTGTTGCATAATCAATATTAGCTCTTAAAGTTTGTAAAGGAACTCGACCTTCACGAATCCATTCACTTCTTGCTATTTCAGCACCATTTAATCGACCAGAAACTTGAATTTTAATACCTTGTACATTTTGTTTTTGAGCTCTTTGTAAAGCTTCTCTAATTGCTCGACGAAATGCAATTCTTTTTTCTAATTGTTCCACAACTAAATCCCCTAAAAGACCCGCATTTAAGTCGATTTTTTCGACTTCTAAAACAGTTATGGTTAATTTTCGATCAACAGGTAAAAGTTTCTTGATATTATCAAGTAAACTTCTTAATTCAACTCCAAGTTTACCAACTAGAATACCTGGTTTTCCGGTTTCAATATCTAATTGAATTTGATCATTTAATCCATTTCGACTAATACGAACATTTGAAATACTATTACGTTTAGCTACAGTATTTAAGTAAGTCCTAATTTTATCATCTTCTTTTAATATGTTTGCATATTGATTAAAATTAGAAAACCAAATTGACTTATGTTCTTGAGTAATTCCTAATCGAAATCCTAAAGGATGTGTTTTTTGACCCATAGAATTATTCCTTATTCACCTATATTTAATTTTTAATTTAATTCTGTTAATACTACTGTTATATGACAAGTAGGTTTTAAAATTTTATAAGCACGACCTTGTGCACGTGGTCGAATCCGTTTTAATTTTGGACCTTCATCTGCGAAAATTTGATCTATGATTAATTTCTTTTTGTCCATTCCATAATTGTGTTTAGCGTTCGCAGCAGCAGAATGAATAACTTGCCAAATTGGACCACTCGCATCATATGGTAAAAATTCAAGAATCATTAAGGCTTCTTGATAAGAACGTCCACGTAGTTGATCTATAACTCTCCGAATTTTATGAGGGGACATACGAATGTATTTCGCTTTGGCTTTCACTAATCGAATCTCAGGCATAGTATATTTATTGTTTCTTAAATAAAAATTTATAGATATATTATTGTTTTATTATTTTGTATTATTAAAAAACTGAATTACCAAAGAGGTTCAGGTTTTTTAATTGGAGTCCGCTTAAAATAATGTAATTTTAATATGATCGTTGTTGTTTGTATTTTATTATAGTGATCATGTTGAGAACTAAAAAATCGATTTGTTTTAAAATCATCATTTACATAAATTGAATCAATCCAAATATCAAAAAAATTAATATTAAATTCATTCTGTAATGATAACATTGAAGAATACAAAATTGTTAGTAAATTATCACGTTCAATTGGATTCGAAGCTAGCAAATATAAAATATCATCAATTGCATAATAAATATATTTATTTGTAAAACTATTTAAAAGATTACGACTTATAAAGGATAGAGGTATTTGTTTTTGATAACATGTTTGAAATGTTTTTAAAAATTGTCCATTTAATGATTCATCCGTCAATTTAAACTTTTTAATTGAATAATCTTCTCCATTAAATTTAAAGTTTAATTTACTTTTTGTAGTAAATTTTGGTTTCAATTTTTGATAACGTAACACTTTTCCATCACTTAATTTTGTCCGATTGTCTTCAGGTTCAATCGCAAGAAGTCTTTCTTTTAACTCACTACAATAACATTGATATTTCTTTTTAGTTTTAGGGTATATTTGCCAAGGTCGTTCTTGTATTTCTTCTTTATTTTTTTCTAGTTCCTTTATTATTTCTTTTTTTATTTCTTTTAGTGAACTCATATCAAAAAAATTTCTTTAATTTCTTTTTTATTTTTTGAGAATTTTTTAGAGTTTAAAATAATTAATACGATAATAGATATTTTTAATTAACGTTTTGCTTTCTTATCAGTTTTAATATGGGACTTAAAATTACGTGTCGAAACAAATTCGCCAAGTTTATGACCAACTAACTGATCTGATATAAAGATCGGAACATGTTGTTTACCGTTATATACCGAAATAGTAAACCCTACCATATTTGGTAAAATGGTTGATGCTCTTGACCATGTTAAAATTGTAACATTTTTGTTTCCTTCTAAGTTTGCTTTTTTGATTTTTTTTAATAAATGATAAGCAACAAATGGACTTTTTTTTAAAGATCGTGACATTTTAGAATTTAGTATTTATTTTTATTTAATTATGGTCGACGACGAAGAATATAAGTATCACTTAACTTTTTGTTTTTTCGAGTTTTTAAACCCAATGCAGGTTTTCCCCATGGTGTTAAAGGTCGTGTTCTTCCAACAGGTGCTCGACCTTCACCCCCTCCATGTGGATGATCACATGGATTCATTACTGAACCACGAACTGTTGGTCGTTTACCTAACCATCGGCTTCTACCTGCTTTTCCACTTTGAATAAGAAAAATGTCATTATTACTAATTTCTCCGATAGTTGCAAAACATTCTTTTCGTAAAAGACGTATTTCTTTTGAAGGTAACCTTAATGTTACATAATTTCCTTCTTTGGCTAAAATTTTTGCTGATGTTCCTCCAGCTCGAACAAGTTGACCCCCTTTATATGGCAAAAATTCTATATTATGAACAGAAGTTCCTAACGGAATTTGATCTAAAGGCATAGAATTTCCAACACTTAAAGGAATATTAGAGCCTGAACAAATTAAATTACCTACCTGTAAATTTTTTGGATGCAGTATATAACGTTTTTCACCATCTGAGTAATTTATTAATGCAATTCGTGCATTTCGATTTGGATCATATTCAATTGCAGCAACACGACCTTCTATTGAAGTTTTATCTCTTTTAAAATCAATTAAACGATAACGTCGTTTATGGCCTCCACCTCTATGGCGAATTGTAATAACACCTCGATTATTGCGCCCTTTATTTCTTTGTTTTTTTCGTAATAAACTCTTTTCAGGTTTTGATTTTGTTATTTCGCTAAAAGTTGATAGTATACGAGTTCTTGTACCAGGAGTATATGATTTATACAGACGGATAGCCATTCTATAATTCTTTGATTCTGTTAATTAGTGATTAGTTTTCAGTAAATAAATTGATTACATTACCTTCAGATAAAGTTATAACCGCTTTTTTATAATTTGGTTTTGAACCAATATACTTGCCTACTCTTTTTTTTTTTTTTGGAAGATGACAAGTATTTATTTTTATTACTTCAACATCAAATAAATGTTCAATCGCTGATTTTATTGTTGATTTAGTTGAATAGCGATCAACAATAAATGTATATTGATTATTTTCTAATAATCGAGTTGCTTTATCAGTAATAATTGGATATTTTATTATTTGTTGATGACTAAAATTATGTTTTAAATTGTTATTCATTAAAAATCTCCCTTAGTTCATTTAATGCAGATGATGTTATGATAATTTGTTTAGATTTAATTAAACTTAACGTATTTAATTGTGAAGCACAAATTAATCGAACATTTTTAAGGTTTTGAATAGATAACTTTAAAGATAATAAGTTTTTTTCTACAATAAGTAAGGTTGAATTATTTAAATTAATTCCACAATCGTGACAAATTTCACAAAATCTTTGAGTTTTAGGTGTTTCAAAACTTTTTTCTAAATTTTCGATTACCAATATACTATTTTTTTTATTGTAGAGCAACGTTTGAATTGCTAAACGATATTCTTTTTTATTTAATTTCTGTTTTTTAGTTTTGGGTTTTGGGCCAAAAATGACACCCCCTCCTTTCCATAAAGGTGAACTATTCGAACCTGCTCTTGCACGACCAGTTCCTTTTTGTTTCCAAGGTTTACGTCCTCCACCTCTTACTTCACTTCGTGTTTTCGTAGAAACTGTTCCTTGTTTTTTTGCAATATGATGTCGTAATATATCTTTATGAACTAAATAATTTCCCGAATCTTTAAGAATTGTTAAAGGTAATTGATGGGCAGCAGTCAGTTTTTCACCTGATGAGTCAATAGGATTATATGTTATTACTTTTTTAATACTCATAATCTAGAATTTTGTATTTTTTAATATTTTGGTTAATTTATTCAATAGGTAGAATACTTAATAAATTTCCTGGTTTTCCAGGAACAGATCCTTTTAAAACTAAAATATTTTCATCAATATTTGTTTGGATCACTTTTAGTTTTCTAACCGTTATTGTTTTATTACCTAATTGGCCAGCCATTTTTTTCCCTGGTAATACACGTCCAGGTGTTGTCCCCATACCAATTGAGCCAGGTAATCTATGATTTTTTGAACCGTGAGTCATAGGTCCTCTTGTAAAATTATGACGTTTTTGAAGACCCGAAAAACCTTTTCCGATACTTTTTCCTTGAATGTTGACAAGTTGTCCAGCTGAAAAAGATTCCACATTTAATACTTGTCCGACTTCAAAATTTTCTATGTTTTCATTTAAACGAAATTCTTTTAAGTATTTTAACGGTTGAATGTTAGATTTTCGTAAATGACCTAATTCGGATTGTGTTAATGTGGTATTTGAAGTTTTTCCATATCCAACTTGAATAGCGTTATAGCCATTTTTTGAAATTGTTTTAACTTGTGTTATAATACAAGGACCAACTTTTATGATTGTAACGGGAATAATGTTACCTGTTTCATCAAAAATTTGTGTCATTCCGATTTTATTTCCTAATAAACCTACAGTCATCTATTTCTCCCAATTAAATTTTTTGATTAACTTTTATTGAATGTGATACAAATTGACTTAAATAATATAAATTTCAAATATTTTATTATCAATTAAATAATAGCCAATTTTCAATTTTTTGTCTATACATAAAATATACGGTTGTATTTTTAAATTATCGAATTATCAGTCTGTATTTAAGCTAAATAACAACCAAGTCATTCTATCGACGGAAAAATTCTAAATAGACTTTAAAAATTGATACACGAACAGAGTAAAATGGCTAAAGTCGTAGGAATAGACCTAGGTACAACTAATTCAGTTGTTGCTGCAATTGAAGGTGGTCAACCTGCAGTAATTACAAATGCAGAAGGATTGCGAACAACTCCTTCAATTGTTGCTTATACGAAAAAAAAAGAATTATTAGTAGGTCAAATTGCTAAACGTCAGGCAGTTATTAATCCGGAAAATACATTTTTTTCTGTTAAACGATTTATTGGTTCAAAAGAATCAGAAGTTTCAGAAGAATCGAAAAAATTACCGTATAAGGTTGGAAAAGATTCTAATGGAAATATCAAAATAATATGTTCATCATTAAAAAAAGACTTTAGTCCGGAAGAAATTTCATCACAGGTATTACGGAAATTAATAAACGATGCTAAAACATATTTGGATCAACCAGTAGAACAAGCTGTCATTACTGTACCAGCTTATTTTAATGATTCGCAACGTCAAGCAACAATGGATGCTGGAACCATTGCTGGTGTTGAAGTTCTAAGAATATTAAACGAACCAACAGCAGCATCATTAGCTTATGGCTTAGATAAGAAACAAAATCAAACAATTTTAGTTTTTGATTTAGGTGGAGGAACATTTGATGTTTCAATATTAGAAGTTGGAGATGGTATTTTTGAGGTTTTAGCAACAGCTGGTGACACTAACTTAGGTGGTGATGATTTTGATAAAATGCTAGTAGATTGGTTGATTTCTGATTTTCTTGAACAAGAGAAAATTGATTTAAGTCAAGATATTCAAGCATTACAAAGATTAACTGAAGCTGCTGAAAAAGCAAAAATGGAATTATCAACAGTTGACGAAACTAAAATTAATTTACCGTTTATCACTGTAGATCAAACTGGTCCAAAACATATTGAAAAAGAATTGACACGTAATTTGTTTGAAACATTATGTCAAACTTTAATCGATAGATGTAGAATTCCGGTTGAAAAAGCACTTAATGATGCCCGATTAACAGAATCTGAGATTAATGAAGTTGTTTTAGTAGGTGGTTCTTCACGAATTCCAGCAATTCAGAATATGATAAAACTTTTGATAGATAAAGAACCAAATCAATCAGTAAATCCGGATGAAGTAGTAGCTATTGGAGCTGCGATTCAAGCAGGTATTTTAGCAGGTGAAATTAAAGATATTCTTTTACTAGATGTTACTCCATTGTCATTAGGTGTAGAAACTTTAGGAGGAATTATGACAAAAATTATCTCTAGAAACACTACAATTCCAGTTAAAAAATCTGAATTATTTTCAACTGCTATTGATAATCAAGCTAATGTGGAAATTCATATTTTACAAGGTGAAAGAGAATTGGTCGCAGGAAATAAAAGTCTTGGAAATTTTCGTTTAGACGGTATTCCTGAAGCTAAAAGAGGAGTTCCTAAAATTGATGTTACATTTGATATAAATGTTGATGGTTTACTTGCGGTTAAAGCTAAAGAAAAAGAAACTGGTGTGGAACAATCAGTTACAATTCAAGGAACATCAAATTTAAATAAAGATGAAATTGATACAATGTTAGCTGATGCAGAAAAATTTGCTTCTGAAGATCAGCAACAAAGAGAATTAATTGATTTAAAAAATGTAGCAGATCAGTCATGTAAAGAAGCTGAGAATTTATTAGAACAATTAAAATTAACAACACCAGAAGAACAAAAACAAAAGATATCAACTCTTATTGAGAAAATAAAATCTCTTATGAATGAAGATGATAAGACTAACTTAGAAAAAGCAGTAGAAGAGTTAAAATTTGAAACAAAAGAATTATTAAATATTGAAATTCCAGATCCAACAGATTTTCTTAAAGATATTAAAATTACTACGCCGAATTCAACCTCTGAAATGGAAGATCTCTAATCTCAATTAAATTAAAAAAATTTTATAAAAAAATATAATTTTTTTTATAAAATTTTTTATATGAGTAGTATATAAGATAATTGTATAATAAAATTTATGAAAAATCAATTACTGGTAATATTAATGATTGGTTTGGGTATCGCATTAAGTACTAATTCAAAAACGAATAAAATAAATCTTGGTTTATTAACGGCAATTTATTGGAGCATAGCTGGAACTATTTTTTATTTTAGAAAATTGAATTAAAAAGGAGACAAAAAATGCTGATACTTAGAGCTATAGGGTCTACGACTAGCGCTGTTGGCGTTTTTGTGCCAGTTTGCAAAGTAGCTTATAACTTTGTTAAAAGATCGATAAAAATCTAGAAACCTAGCACTTTTATTTCAGCGGTAGTAGAAGGTGTGAAGAGGATCATAATAGATTCCACGTTACCAATAATAAAATTTCTGATTCTCTGTTTTGCAATTGTAGGTTGTGGTGAAGCATTTTTAGTAACTAATAATCCTAATTTTCTTGTCAGTCTGGTAGACTGATCTGTTAATAATAAAAATGGTTAATGCTTGGCATATTTCTTTTAATGTTGAAAATTTTTTTTGTTGGTCATGCATAATTTTTTTTCCTTTCTTTGGTTAGAACGGCTTTTTGATTATTAGGCCCACGTTTAGAAAGGTCCCTAGTAATCTAGGATTCTTAAACAAATGTTTGAAGTTGTTCTATTTTTAAAAATAATAATTCAATTGATTTTTGTCTAATTTTTGAAAATTAATTTGAAATAAAATGTAATTTTATCTAAATTCAAAAAATTAACTTAAATTCTTTAAGTACTTATCCACCACCAACAATTGAAATTATCTCAATTTTATCATTTAGGGTTATTTTGATATATTCCAATTTGTCTTTATTACAAATCAAATTATTATATTCGACAATATAAAGTGACGTACTATAATCAAAATAATTAATAATTTCTTTAAGAGTTATATTTTTTTTTATTAAAAATTTTTTTCCATTTAAAAAAAAAGTTCTATTCATTAGTTATAATTAGTATTCTTATTTAGTGAATTTATCATTTATTTCCTCAAATTATTCTTGATAATTCATTAACAAACTAATTTAATCATTATAACATGTTTTAATCTTTTGTAGAAAACCAACAAAACCTAAAAAGATAGTGATAATTGAGGTACTGATAAAACACTTATCTAAACTCTATTTTAGATTATTTAGGATAGTTTGTAAATAGTTTATATTAAATAATTTATTTGACCATTTTAACAGAATATGACAACATAAAAATGACAATCAGAAAGATACCTAGTTATTTAAAAATAAAGTTATCGAACATATGAAAGAGCCTTGAACACAAATAATAGAAGGTAGGTTTAAAAATATTGAGGTTAATGATTATCTTAATACTGAACCAGGATTGAATATATTCTTTAACAGAGATAACAATAAATTTATTAGTGGCTGGTTATTAAAAGATGATCAATTGGATAATATGGTACATTGAGAAGTATTATAAATGAAAAAATTTGTCGATAAAAACCGATAAAATAAATTTCAAATCATTTGTAGAATAATGTTCTCAAAAAGTAATTAAAAATGAGGCTATAAAAATTTTTTATTCTCATCAAATATTGGAACAATACAAAAACTTACTTCGTTAGTTGTAGGATAAAATTAGATAATCTATTTCTACGAACAATTATTTTAAATAAGTTAGACAACTCTGTTAAAATGAAAATCAAAAATTATATGAAGTCAAAAAGTAGACTGATTTTATAGAAATTTTTGTGTATTTATAGAGTAACATAAATTACTGAGACGAGACCAATTTAATTCGGGCTAGTATTTTCTACAACTAAATTTTTGTTTGTTTTGAAAACATAAATGTCTTTTTTTTGCAAGAGATGTTTAATTTGGGCTCTTAACGTGAACTTTTTGTTCTCTATTTATCTTTTTTTAACAAACCTTTAAAATACAAGGGGTAACATTGATCATACTGAACAAACAAAAATTCAGGTTTTCATATTATCATTCGATCTTTTTACAGACATTTTAATTATAGTTACCCCTTAAAACAAGTTATTTTTTATTATTAAACTTGATAGTCAAATTCTATAATAAAAAATAAATAATTAACTATTAACAATAATGCACTCTGTCGTTAAAATCATACTTGCAATTGAAGTTGCATTTTGAAGACCGGACCTTGTCACTTTGGCTGGATCAACAATACCTTCTAAGTACATATTTCCAAATTTATTTTTGGCAGCATTATATCCTATTTCAAAATCTTGTTTTTGAACTTTTTCAATTGTAACTGGACCATTAATTCCTGCATTTTCTGTTATTCGACGTAGTGGAGACAAAATAGCTTTTGAAATAATCATTGCACCAATTAATTCATCTTCTTTCAGATTTGTTTTTGCCCAGGTTGTAAGATTTTCGGATAAATGAACTAAAGTTGTTCCCCCTCCAGGAACGATTCCTTCTTCAACTGCTGCTCTTGTAGCGTTTATAGCATCTTCTAATCTTAATTTTTTATCTTTCATTTCTGTTTCAGTTAGTGCACCAACTTTAATAACAGCAATTCCACCAGATAATTTTGCAATACGATCTTGTAATTTTTCTTTTTCATAAGCAGTTTCTGCTAAATTAACTTGTTTTCGAAGTTGTTCACATCGAATTTTAATGAAATCTAAAGTTGATCCATTTCCAATAATTGTAGTATTTTCTTTTGTTACAATAACACGGCGAGCTTCACCCAAAAGATTTAATTGAATATTTTCTAATGTTAAACCCGCTTCTTCTGTAATGACTGATGCTCCTGTCAAAATACCAATATCTTCTAACATTAGTTTTCTTAATTCTCCAAATCCAGGAGCTCGAACTGCTACAACATTTACAATACCGCGCAATTTATTTAAAATTAATGTTGCTAAAGCTTCTTTTTCGACATCCTGAGCAATAATAACAAGAGGACGCTTTGTTTTTGTAACTTGTTCCAAAATTGGTAATAAATCTTGTTGAACTAAAGTAATTTTTCTATCTGTTAACAATATATAAGGATTGTCATACGAGACTTCCATTTTTTCTGGATTTGTAATAAAATATGGTGAAACAAATCCTTTGTCCAATTTCATTCCTTCTGTAACTTCAAGTTCTGTTTGAATTCCTTTACCTTCTTCTAATGAAATTAATCCTTCTTTCCCAACTTTTGCAAGAGCATCGGAAATTAATATTCCAATTTTACTATCATTTCCAGCTGAAATCGAAGCAACTTGTTCAATTGATTGGATATCTTCTACAGGTTGTGCAAATTCATTTATTTGTGTAACAATATATTGACTGGCTTTTTCCATACCGAGTTTTAATGAAATTGGATTTGCTCCTGCCGCCACATTTTTTAATCCTTCTTTCACCATAGAATAAGCTAAAACAGTAGCCGTAGTTGTACCATCACCTGCTACATCATTTGTTTTTGCCGCTGCTTGTCTAATTAAAGACACACCAGTATTTTCAATATGATCTTGTAAATTGATTTCTTTAGCAATTGTAACACCGTCATTCACAATCTGAGGTGATCCATACGATTTTTCTAATACCACATTTCTTCCTTTTGGGCCGAGTGTAACTGATACAGCTTCAACCATTATTTCCATTCCTCGTTCAAGTGCACGTCTTGCATTATCTTGATATAAAATTTTTTTTGCCATAGTCCTTTAAAAAGTATTTAAAAGAAATATAAATTAAAATTAATAAGTTTTGCAAGTTTCAAATATAATTATGTTTTATTTTTCTAGAAATATTTTGCTATATTTAATCAGATATATTATTATTGTTTTATAAATTAAGTTTATAAAATTGGGCTTGTAGCTCAGTGGACTAGAGCACGTGGCTACGAACCACGGTGTCAGGGGTTCGAATCCCTTCTTGCCCAATAATTAAACTTTTGTATGATTCTATGGGGTGTCGCCAAGTGGTAAGGCTGCGGACTTTGACTCCGCCATTCGTAGGTTCAAATCCTGCCACCCCAGCTTATAAAAAACACAATTGTGATAGTAAAGATTTATATAATTTTTTGATAAATTATAGCACTATATAAAGAAATTTTAAATTTTAGATATATTAATTGCAACAATATGGAAGCAAAAATACAATTCATAAAGGGATTAGATGAAAACGTATTACCTGATGTACGTCTCACACGTTCTAGAGATGGAAGTACTGGCACTGCAACTTTTCGTTTTAAAAATCCAAATATACTTGACAAAAATACGACAAGACAAGGAAAAATTACCGGAATGTACTTAATTGATCAAGAAGGAACTTTAGAAGCACGTGATGTCAATGCGTTATTTATTAATGGTAAACCTCAAGCAGTTGAATCTATTTATATAATGAAGAATTCTAAGGAATGGGATCGATTTATTCGATTTATGGAACGTTATGGAAAAACAAATGGATTAGTTTTTACAAAAGCCACTTAAGATTGTTTTTGATATAATTGATTCTTATAATGACTCGAAACCTAAGTATTATTAGGCCATCTAGTTTGTCATTTAATGAGAATCCAAAACTTATCAAAAATGGCATTATATGCTAGGATAAAACTTATTAATCAGGTCACTTATCACAATTTTAAATTGTTTAAAACCGCCTTACGCTCAATTGATTTTATTAATCTTAACATTCAGTCAATTACTTTTCACGAAATAATCTGGTTATCTTCTTATTTATAAAATTTAAGATTTACTTTTTATCAAAAACAACTAAATTTTAACGAATATTAATGTCGAAATATTAGTTAAAACTAATTATTTTAAAATTCTCGATATTTATTCTCCAGAAAAAATTTATAGTTTTAATTTCCGGATTAGATTTTGTGAACAATATAAATCAATTGAAAAAGTGGCAAAACTACTAAAATCAGATCGAGGTTTTTTACTCTTAATAAAAACTCATTTTATTTAATTTAATATAATATATAGAGAATTTTTACATCAATTATTTAAACGATCTGAAATCTTTTTAAAATGAGTTTGAAATGATTTATTTCGAAAATTCAAAACTTTTTAAATGAAAATTGATAAAGGATCACACTTTTTTAAATTATTTTCGCTTTTGTCTTGAAATTTAAAACTACTCATTTTCGATTTCATTTTACTGCAGCGTAGATCAATTGCATCTCGACACTATAACATTAGATATATTAAAAATCATTGTATTAAAATAAATAAATTTCTAGATCATTTTATTGAGAAGGACTAATTAATTGATAATATTAAAAACTATTCTATTATCAATTAATTTCTAAAAGATATAATATTATCTACAATATTTTTTGTCGACCAAAATCAACTTATCTTTTTTAGTCTACAATTGATTAATATATGGGAATGAAGGGACTTGAACCCTTACGCTTATCACTAAGCAACGGATTTTAAGTCCGTCGTGTCTACCAATTTCACCACATTCCCTTATAAAGTTTGAATTATCTTATTTTTTTACCTTTCTGATCTAACAGAAATATTACTAAACTAATTTAATCATGTCAAGTTAAATCTTAATAATAAAATATTTTCTAGTAGTAGTTACAACGTGTTATTTTAAAATTGATTAATATACCCAGTTCGAAAATTGTGAGTAGTAATAGGAAGTTTTCCAGGAAGTCGATTGGAAACTTCCCACATTCCCTTATTAATATCTTGGGTAATTGCTACACAATCTAATTTTTTAAATGATTGGCTCCATCTCTAAAAAGCTAAGAATCTGGTTATTTTATTAAAAAAATAAAAAGTATCCACCCTCCAATTTTCGGTTTTCTAGTCTTAATCGATATATTTATTTTTCTGCCGGTTTTAGCAATTTATTTCCTAAATATCTGAGTCAATCTCATAGAGTTAGATAATAAGTTTGCGAGTAGCTAAAGTGATGAAAACATTTAAGAATAACTTTAAATAACAGTAAACTGAAATTTACTAATAAAGACAATATTTATAGGATTATCCTGATAACTGGTTCACAAAATAATATTTTAGGTGTATCTTTTGGTGATGATAATAAAATGAAAATACTTGAATAGCCGATTGAATAGGGTGAGAAAATTTGAACTTCAAAAAAAGAAGTTTTAGAACAAATAATTCTGGGTTTGGAGTCATTCAATTAATCTGTTTGAACAAATTAGAATTTATGTAAAATTTATTCTCTATCTTCGGATAGAGCATCAAATTCAGTTTACAACTTACTAATCTGTAAGATAATTAGACATTATCATAATGAAAATTAATTTAAATAAGTCTAAATATAGAATTTCTAAAATGATGTTTGGGAAAGTGACAAGGATAACATCACTTTTCCAAAACCAGTAATTTTATGTAAATTTACCTACCTAAGATAAAACTCGACCGAATTTTTTATTTATTATGAATATTTAATCGAAAAGTAACTAAAAATTTTTCCTGTACCACTATAATTGGATAATTCCTTCAGTTTTTAACAAATTCAAAACAGTAGGTGTTGGTTGTACACCAACCTTCAACCAACTTAGTATTTTTTCATTATTAAATGATGATTCTTTTGTAATAGGATTGTAAAAACCTACTTCTTCAATTGGACGACCATCTCTTCGTGTTGTATGCTCCATAATAACTAAACGATATGAAGGTGATCGTTTCCGTCCTGTTTTTTTTAAACGTAATTTTAACATAATTCTATAATTTAATGGATTAAAAGTTTTAATAAAATATTAAGTCTATCTACGTGAATAGTATTCAATAACAAGTAATTCGTTAATTTCTAAATTAATATCATTTCTATCACAGAAGTCTAAAACGGTAGCTTCCAATTTATCTTCATCTAATTTCAAATGATTAAGTAATTTTAAATAACTTATCGATTTATTATTTTGTAAATTTAATTTAACAAGATTTTTTGATGTTGATTTTTCTTTAGGTCGAATTTGATCATTTATTCTACATTGAAAACTTGGTATACTAACAACCTTATTATTAACAAGTATATGTCCATGATTAACAATTTGTCGAGCTTGACCAATTGTTGATGCGAAACCTAAATTATAACAAATTGTATCTAATCGCATTTCTAACAATTGTAATAGTATTAAACCAGTTACTCCGTTTCTTCGACGTGCTTCTTTAATATATTTATATAACTGCTTTTCTGTTAAACCATAATTGAATCTCAATTTTTGTTTTTCTTCAAGTCTGACACCATACTCTGTTGTTTTGCTATTATTATCATTATTTGTTTTACCATGCTGCCCTGGTCTAACATCGTTTTTTTTTGATCGTTTTTTCGTTAAAGCTGGTAATGATCCTAATCGTCTTGTTATTCTTAGCTTAGGTCCTCTATAACGTGACATATTTTTCCTAATCTATATTATATTTTATTTTTCTAAATATTTGTCCAGGGCGAGTGATCGGACTTGAACCGACGAATGGTGGAACCACAACCCACTGCCTTAACCACTTGGCCACACCCGCCATAAGTTGACTCTATTTTACCAATTTTTCTTAATTAGATCCAGCCTTTTATTTTAAATAATTTTTAAAATTTTTATAAGAAAAATGAGTATTTTCAAGGAATTTTTAGAATCAATTTTAGAAAATTCCAATAAACTGTAAATATGTATATGTCGGCATAAAGTTGAAGTCGAAACAATGGAAGTTCTATTTGGAATCTAATAAGTAAGAATTTCTAAAGTCTAAGATATCTGAAAAATTATTTAACTTGAAATTAGATCCGCTTCCGATAATATTAAATATCGGCCTATTTTCTATAATTTAATTTAATTAAGGATGAATTGGTTTTTATCAGACTCATTAGCACTAAATTATTTAAAACCTAAGTTAGCTAGATAGATTTAACAAAACTTCAATAAAAAACCAGAAACATTGTGTTTTATCCAGCTTCTTTCTTTTTTAGATCAGCGAAAAGATAAAATTCAAATCTTAGAGCGAAGTTTAGGATTTGTAAAAATTCATTTTAAGAAGGAGACTTTTTTTAATTTTCTAGGTATTTATTTAAATAAATGTAATATAAGAAAGTTAGCTAAAATAATGGATATAATGCATCGTCAAAGTCCACGTATGACAGTTTTTTCAGAAACTCGGGTGGAAAAAAATTTCAAAGTAAATCAATGGTCGTTAATGTCGAGTTTATCAGAATTCGAAAAGGGTCCTTTAATGGTGAAATAGTAATAGCGGAAGAAATTTATCAATATAGGTATACATATTACTTACCGGAATTTATATTTTTTACCCACCTATAATGATTACTATACGAATTCTATGGCAAAAATAAAACTTTTGTTCATTGAAAGTTATAGCTCAAGTGCGGT